AACCTGCATTAGCAGACTCACTCTCTGTGGTTTCCCTTATTAAACTAGAAGTTACCAAAGAACCATGCATAGCACTAAATAAAGAACCACCAAAAACGCCGGCTACGCCTAACATATGAAAAGGATGCATAAGAATATTATGCTCTGCCTGGAATACAATCATGAAGTTGAAAGTACCAGAAATGCCTAAGGGCATACCATCCGAAAAACTTCCTTGGCCTATAGGATAAATCAAGAAAACTGCAGTAGCAGCCGCAACAGGAGCTGAATATGCAACAGCAATCCAAGGTCGCATACCTAAACGAAAACTAAGTTCCCATTCACGGCCCATGTAACAAGCTACGCCAAGTAAGAAATGAAGAACAATTAACTCATAAGGACCGCCGTTGTACAACCATTCGTCCACAGAAGCTGCTTCCCAGATAGGATAAAAATGCAAACCAATAGCTGCAGAGGTAGGAATAATAGCACCAGAAATTATATTGTTTCCATAAAGAAGAGAACCGGCAACAGGTTCTCTAATACCATCAATATCTACAGGCGGAGCTGCAATAAAAGCAATAATAAAAACTGAAGTTGCAGTCAATAAAGTCGGAATCATTAAAACACCGAACCATCCAATATAAAGACGATTTTCAGTACTAGTAATCCAGTTACAAAAACGACCCCAAGCACTTGCACTCTCGCGTCTTTCTAAAATTGCAGTCATGGTTGATTAATTTGGAGTTTAGTTAAAATAAAAATCAGAGACTCCCAAGCATGGCTTGTTATTCAACAGTATAAAATAATTTCTATATTGAAGTCAACTAAAATATGATCAAAAATATAGTATAAAAAAACTAAGGGAATACCTTATGGGTTGCCCGGGATTCGAACCCGGAACTAGTCGGATGAAGTAGATCATTTCATTCAATTTTTTGAATATTTCAAGAAAATTCAAAAATCTCCTCCCAAACCGTGCTTGCAATTTTCATTGCACACGGCTTTCTCTCTGTATTTTCTATTTCTATTTCACATCTACTGGCAAAACAAGCATTTCATTAAATCACAAAAATTGATCTAACATAAAGCAAATATTTTGATCAAAAATAAAAAAAAAATCCAGAGCATTCTGCTGTTTTACCCAAAACTTGGTGAAATTATTTACCTCCAAAATATCTAAAAACCAAAGTCGTTCTGTAACTAAATCTATCTTAAATAGCAATTTTCTAAATTGTTTATGAAAACAGAAATATAGCAATTTTTTGTTTTTGAATTCAACTTGTTTTCGCACAAATATTTTACGTAGTTCAAATCCTAATTCTTTTCGAACTATACGTATCGTACTTTTATGCTTACAGGCTAAAGTTTTTATACATGAGAGAAAAAGTATATACTTCACACGATCTAAAAAACGTTTATTTATTGCTCCACTGTAAAAAGAATCTACATTTCTGCAAAAATGATCATATTTATCAAGAATAGAATTGTCGGTAAAACTAAGCCATGCTAATTTACTCTTCGGGTTACCCATTATATCACATAATCCTTCTTTTGATAAAAATTGAATAACAAAAACAGCGCTAAGTTTTGAATTTAATTCCCTGCTAACAAAATCAGTAGATAGAAAATAACCTAAGATATTTAGTCGGAGTAAAAAAGAGTTTGTTGGATATTCTAAGTAATAAGCTAGAAAAAATATATTTTGACTGGAAATTTGTTTCAAAAAAAAACTAGAGGGTTCCGATAAAACAAAAAGATAAGTTTGCCAAAAATTTAAGAAAAAAAATTCACATTTTTTGACTAGAATAGTAGTTCCCAGCAAAATCAATTTTTCCCCATATCTTATATAGTGAAAAAAAAAATCCTTTAGCAATCTTATCGTGTCTTTTTTTTTCGGTTTTCGGGTTAAAAAATTCCATTTTTGTTGAAAATGCTTTTGTTCTGAAAAAAGACCATAAGACAATGATTTTTCATGAAAACAACTTTTCCATCGAAGAGTGAAAAAATCTTCGAAAATAGAAAGAAGAATATTCCCTAAAAAGAAACAGAAAATCACACTTCCTTTTGGAAAAATAATAGAATTATTCACAAACTTAAATTGCTTTGAAAAAAGTATAAAACTTAAAAAATGTAAAAAAGAAACATCTTGAATCGAAAATTTGAAACGTCTAATTAACAGCTCTGAATGAATCGAAGAAGGTATTCTTATATTAGAAAAAGAAAGAGAAAACATAAAGACTTCTTCCAAAAAAAGAAATAGAGAAAAGACTGATTGAAAATTGACCTGTTGATTTATTTCTTTGAAAGTTACTTTGAAACCAAAAAAGTGTTTCCACCACGTGGAAACAAAAATATCAAAACAGAAAAAAAAAGTTTTTCCAATGAAATTAAAACAAGAACTTCTTGTATTATACACAAGATAGTTTTGTTGATGTAACAGCTTAATTGAACGTTTTACATTCAAAAAACGGAAACTATTAGGTAATTTTTCTATTTTTTCGAAAGAAGGGCTTGAGTTGAATAACAGATTCGGATCTATAACATAGAAATCGTTATGGAATAAGAGGGGATATAAAAAATGTTGTTGCCAACGTATGTTTTCATTTTTTTTCAAGAAAAAACCTCCTAAACCTTTCTTTTTAGAAATAAAATAACACATAGTACAATCTAGCTTGAACCGAATAAACCAAATAGTACTTTCAAAAGAAAGAATCTCAATCGTCATACACAAAAAAGACGCAAATATTTTATCTTAGCAACCAGGCGTTCTCCTGACTCATGAAATTCAGGCCAGCACACTAATTTTTTTTACACACCGATCTTAAAGTCTTTAGGATTCTATGATATGAAATTCTCTGACCTTTTCAGAGAAAAACCTTCCCATATCGATTGCTAAAAAGCTTTTAACTTCTTTTTAATAAGAGGAATCATTTTCTCTTCGCTAGGAAGAGCAGAAACTCGTTCTTCTAGGTTTCTTCATTATTCAAGCTATCCCTTTTCCATAGACTTTTTAACTACAAAGTGATTGAACTTCAATTTCATTGAAAATCTTACCTTTTTTGAAAAAAGAAGTTTTTCCAAAAGCGACATGCTTTTTTTTCCTTTTTCTAGGATAAGTCGTAGTTTACTAAAATAATCATTACTGATTAATATTGACGAAAATTTTACTTCATTTCAAAATGTAAAAAACTTGATTAAATCGCACTTAAAAGCCGAGTACTCTACCATTGAGTTAGCAACCCTAAAGAATATATTTATTATTGTATACCTTAAGGTATACAATAATGATAGGCCCGTAGTAGATTATTTGTCAAATTAAGCAAAAAAAAAAAAAAAACGAATTATCTTACAGTTAATGTTTCCTTAGTTGCGTACATGACTTCAATTGTAATCTTAACTACACCCTTTATTTTAGCAAATTTTTCTGTCTCTCTTTTTACCTTGTCCCTGAAAAAACGAGGAATTTTTTGTAGTTCTAGTTGACTTTCAGTATCCCAGATTACGTCTAAACCACCTATAGGGTTAGATTTTGTTATTACTTCTTTCATATCATGACCACCAAAAATGTCTAGAAGATGATCTTCCATACCCAGCGCAAAAGAATTATAGACCAAATCAGCTATTTGATTTGTACCTTCGTACCCCATAAAAGGACGATATCCCAAAGGAAAATTTTGTATATGAACTGGTGCAGAAATAACGCCGCAGGAGATATCAAACCGTTTACCAATATGACGTTCCATTTGAGTACCGAATATTGCGGAAGGGTCTACACAAGCAATTTTTTTCCCTACTTTAGCATGATCCTCTGTGATCAATATTTCATTACTAAAATCTTGTACCTGCTCTTTAAACCACTCTGCATCATGTTTACAATATGTACCTGTACAACTCACGCGAATTCCCATTTCTCGAGCAAGTATTTTGGTAATAGACGCAGCATGAGTTGCATCACCAAAAACAACAGTTTGCTTCCCCGTAAAATTTTGGCAATCAATAGATCTTGAAAACCAAACAGCTTGGGAAATAAACCTAGTTTGTCTATCAATATAAGATTCATAATTTACCCCCTTTTCCCCAAAAATTGAAGCAAAAGGATTCACCGATTTTTCTATCCGTCGGATACACTCGGCATTATCTATAACACCCATAGGTGTTATAGATAGATAAGGCATTCCAAATTCTTTTTTCAAAAAAAAAGCTGTCATTAACCCTATTTCACGATAAGGCACCAAATTTAACCAAGCTTTTGGTAAATTTTGCAAATCTTCGACAGACCCCCCTTCAGGGATTACTTGATTTATCTGTATATTGAGATCTTGAAATAAACGTTTTAACTCACGACAGTCATGTTGATGATGAAACCCCAAAGTAAAAATACCGATGATATTTACAGAAGGGACATCCGTCAAAAATCGGTCTAATTTTTCTTTTTTTTGTTTCGATAAATAAAAGCGAACAACTTGCTCTAAAGTCCTATCTGCTGCTTGAATTTCATTTACTTGATAATGGTCTACATCCGCCAAAATAATATTTGAATCAGATATTACAGATGCTCTATCTACAAAATTTTGTAAATCCTCTTGTAAAATACTTGAAGTACACGTAGGTGTCAATATAATCAAATCAGGATTTTCTTCTTTATCTTTCCGAAGTAGATTATCTACTACTTTTTTTTGAGATCCACGTCCTAAAACACGACGATCTACAATACTAGCTGTCGCTGGAGTAAAATTTCTTTCCCGCTCTAGCATAGAACGCATTACATTGAAATAATCATCTCCCAAAGGAGCATGCATAATAGCATGCACATTTTTAAATGAATTAGCTACTCGTAAAGTTCCAATATGAGCAGGACCGGCATACATCCAATAAGCTAATTTCATAAACAAAATTTTTGAGTGATTAATTTTATTAAATTTTTATTTAATTACACTACAACAAAGAGATATTCCTTATAAATCAAAAAATATTGTATAGGTTATAATTTTCTTTTGTTCTTTTGTTTGTCGTTTACTTGCTTGCAGCCAAAAAAATGAAGCCCTTTTTACTCAGTGGTAGAGTAAAGCCATGGTAAGGCGTAAGTCATCGGTTCAAATCCGATAATGGACTTTAGCCTTCATTATAAGTATATCCTAAAAATTAAGAACCCTTGTTAATTTTTACTTTTGAATTCTAGTTTTTTCTTATAATGGTAAAGTAGATAAGTATTTTTATCGATTTTTGCTCATTAATTCTTTTGTCTTTATATTCAAATTCAATCAAAAATCAAAAAAAGAAAATGAACAAAATGTTTAAAAAAGGAGGATAATAATGACTATAGCACTTGGAAACTTTTCCAAAGAGGAAAAAACATTTTTGGATACTCTGGATGATTGGCTACGCAGAGACCGGTTCATTTTTATAGGTTGGTCTGGTCTATTACTTTTTCCTTGTGCTTATTTCGCCTTGGGTGGATGGTTCACTGGTACAACCTTTGTGACTTCGTGGTATACTCACGGACTAGCTAGTTCCTATTTAGAAGGCTGTAATTTTTTAACAGCTGCAGTTTCTACTCCCGCGAATAGTTTAGCACATTCACTTCTTCTATTATGGGGCCCTGAAGCACAAGGGGATTTCACGCGTTGGTGCCAATTAGGTGGTCTATGGACCTTCGTAGCTCTGCATGGTGCTTTCGGTTTAATAGGTTTCATGTTACGCCAATTTGAACTTGCTAGATCTGTACAATTACGACCATATAATGCAATTGCATTTTCTGCTCCAATTGCTGTTTTTGTTTCAGTTTTTTTAATCTATCCTTTAGGTCAATCTGGTTGGTTTTTCGCTCCCAGTTTTGGAGTTGCTGCTATTTTCCGATTTATCCTTTTTTTCCAAGGTTTTCATAATTGGACCTTAAACCCGTTTCACATGATGGGAGTTGCCGGGGTTTTAGGAGCTGCTCTGCTATGTGCTATTCACGGTGCTACTGTAGAAAATACTTTATTTGAAGACGGAGACGGGGCAAACACATTCCGTGCATTTAACCCGACTCAAGCCGAAGAAACTTATTCCATGGTCACGGCTAATCGTTTTTGGTCCCAGATTTTTGGAGTTGCTTTTTCTAATAAACGTTGGTTACATTTTTTCATGTTATTTGTACCTGTAACTGGTTTATGGATGAGTGCTATTGGAGTTGTAGGCTTAGCTCTAAACTTACGTGCCTATGACTTTGTTTCCCAAGAAATCCGCGCAGCGGAAGACCCTGAATTTGAGACTTTCTATACAAAAAATATCCTCCTGAATGAAGGTATTCGAGCCTGGATGGCGGCTCAAGATCAGCCTCATGAAAACCTTATATTCCCCGAGGAGGTTTTACCCCGTGGAAACGCTCTTTAATGGAACTCTTACTTTAGCTGGTCGTGATCAAGAAACTACAGGGTTTGCTTGGTGGGCCGGTAATGCTAGACTAATCAATTTATCTGGTAAATTACTTGGAGCTCACGTGTCTCATGCTGGACTAATTGTGTTCTGGGCCGGAGCTATGAACCTTTTCGAGGTGGCTCATTTTATACCTGAAAAACCTATGTATGAACAAGGGTTAATTTTACTTCCTCATCTCGCTACTCTAGGGTGGGGAGTAGGTCCTGGTGGAGATGTTGTCGACACTTTTTCTTTTTTTGTATCAGGAGTACTTCATATAATTTCTTCTGCCGTTCTAGGCTTCGGTGGTCTTTACCACGCCCTTATAGGTCCTGAAACGTTAGAAGAGTCTTTTCCTTTTTTCGGTTATGCTTGGAAGGATAGAAATAAAATGACTACCATTTTGGGTATTCATCTCATCTTACTCGGTGCTGGTTCTTTTCTTCTCGTGCTAAAAGCTCTCTATTTTGGAGGTATATATGATACCTGGGCTCCGGGTGGTGGAGATGTAAGAAAAATAACAAATATGACCCTTAACCCCAATACTATTTTTAGTTATTTACTGAAATCTCCTTTTGGAGGAGAAGGATGGATTGTTAGTGTAAACAATATGGAAGATTTAATTGGAGGACATTTCTGGTTGGGTTCAATTTGTTTCTTCGGTGGTATTTGGCACATATTAACTAAACCTTTTGCATGGACTCGTCGTGCTTTTGTTTGGTCTGGCGAAGCTTATCTATCATATAGCTTAGCGGCTCTTTCTTTGTTTGGTTTTATTGCTTGCTGTTTCGTTTGGTTTAATAATACAGCGTATCCCAGCGAGTTTTATGGGCCTACTGGCCCAGAAGCTTCTCAAGCTCAAGCTTTTACTTTCTTAGTTAGAGACCAACGTCTTGGAGCTAGTGTAGGATCTGCCCAAGGACCAACTGGATTGGGTAAATATCTTATGCGTTCCCCTACTGGGGAAATTATTTTTGGTGGGGAGACTATGCGTTTTTGGGATCTTCGGGCCCCTTGGTTAGAACCTCTTAGAGGTCCTAATGGTTTAGACCTTAATAAATTAAAAAAAGATATACAACCTTGGCAAGAACGGCGTTCAGCCGAATATATGACGCATGCTCCTTTAGGTTCTTTAAACTCAGTAGGCGGTGTGGCTACTGAAATAAATGCAGTAAATTTTGTTTCTCCCCGAAGCTGGTTAGCTACTTCGCATTTTGTTCTAGGATTTTTTTTCTTTGTAGGTCATTTGTGGCATGCGGGAAGAGCTCGTGCAGCCGCAGCAGGTTTTGAAAAGGGGATTGACCGAGATTTAGAACCTGTCCTGTTTATGACCCCTCTAAACTAAACCCAAACATAAAAGAAAAAGAATGGTTATCCCATTCTTTTTCTTTTGGTAATTTTGAATTTAATTTCTTTTATTCCAAACAAAAGGAGAGAGAGGGATTCGAACCCCCGATAGTTTGTAACCTATGCCGGTTTTCAAGACCGGAGCCATAAACCACTCGGCCATCTCTCCTAAAGTCTTCTCTAGAAAAAAATCTTATTTCATTTCAAAAAAAAGGGGTGCAATTTTTACATATTAGATTTCATTCTAATTCGATCAAATAAGGATCAAATGGTATAGTTTATGTTGGATTTTATCAAAATTATGACTATTGCTTTTCAACTGACTATGTTTGCATTAATCGCAATTTCCTTTCTATTACTTATAGGCGTACCTATCGCTTTCGCTTTCCCAGAAGGTTGGTCAGGTAATAAAAATATTCTATTTTCTGCTGTCTCATTATGGATTGGATTAGTTATTTCTGTAGGCGTCCTAAATTCTTTTATATAACTCACAAACTTAATAAGTAAAAAGCAAAAAATAATTGAACGGATTGAAAAATAGTAATATAAAATAACAATATAGAAAACATATTAATAAGAACAAGACATATTAATAAGACATAATATGTCTAATAAGACATAATATGTCTTGTTTCCTTAATACCTTGCGGATATGGTTGAATGGTAAAATTTCTCTTTGCCAAGGAGAAGACGCGGGTTCGATTCCCGCTATCCGCCCACAAAATAACCATCTTGGCGGAGACGGGATTTGAACCCGTGACCTCAAGGTTATGAGCCTTGCGAGCTACCAGGCTACTCTACTCCGCGCTATTGTCTACCTTCCATAAAAGAAAAACCTCCTAGAAAAGAAAAAAAGCGTCGAAGATACTTCGACGCTTTTTTATACTATGCCTACCAACTTGATTTGATTATACCAGGTAATAAACAAGCATGAGCCATTTTACGAAATACATGTCCACAAAATCCAAAGTCTCGATAAAACCCTCTCGGCCTTCCAGTCAAAAAACAACGACGATGAAGACGTGTTGGTGCACTATTACGTGGTAAAGATTGGATTTTACAAATAATTTTTTCCTGTGAGAAAAAAAAGACTTCCTTTTTCTTTAAAGACTCGCGAATTGCACGATATTTCTGTTCTAACCGTTGACGTTTTTTTTCTCTTTCAATAAGACTTTTTTTTGCCATAGTTTCTAACTATAAAAAAAATAAAAGATCGATCAGATTCTAAAGATAAGGGTGATTACTCATTTTCATTCAATTGAATTTTTTTTGTTTAGGAGTTGTTTCGTTAATTAACCAAATTTACCTGAAGTTGAAGCAATTAAAAAGGCTGCATAAGTAAATATATACCCTACAGAAAAGTGAGACAATCCAACTAATCGTGCTTGGACAATAGAAAGAGCTACAGGTTTATCTTTCCATCGAACTAGGTTTGCTAAAGGCGTTTTTTCATGAGCCCACGCAAGAGTTTCAATAAGCTCCTGCCAATATCCACGCCAAGAGATCAGAAACATAAATCCAGTAGCCCAAACAAGATGCCCAAATAAGAACATCCATGCCCAGACAGATAAACTGTTCATACCAACAGGGTTGTATCCATTAATAAGTTGGGAAGAATTTAACCAAAGATAATCTCTTAACCATCCCATTAAATAAGTAGAAGATTCATTAAATTGTGCTACATTCCCCTGCCATAAAGTTAGATGCTTCCAATGCCAATAGAAAGTAACCCATCCAATAGTATTCAACATCCAGAAAACTGCTAAATAAAAAGCATCCCACGCTGAAATATCACAGGTACCACCTCGTCCTGGACCATCACAAGGAAAACTATAACCAAAATCTCTTTTATCGGGCATTAGTTTAGAACCTCGTGCATCTAAAGCACCTTTTACTAAAATTAATGTAGTTGTATGCAAACCTAAAGCAATAGCATGGTGAACCAAAAAATCGCCGGGACCAATTGGTAAGAATAGTGAATTATTTTTATCATTAATAGCGTTTAACCAACCCGGCAACCATATACTTTTTCCAGCAGCAAATGCTGGTCCCTTTGTTGAAGCTAAGAGTACGTCAAATCCATATAAAGATTTACCGTGAGCAGATTGTATCCACTGAGCAAAAATAGGTTCAATCAATATTTGTTTTTCCGGAGTACCAAAAGCTAGCATAACATCATTATGCACATATAACCCTAACGTATGAAAACCAAGAAATAAACTAACCCAACTTAGATGAGAAATTATTGCTTCTTTATGATCTAACATCCTTGCCAAAACATTATCCTGATTTTGTTCCGGATTATAATCCCGTATGAAAAAAATAGCCCCATGGGCAAAAGCCCCTGTCATGATGAATCCAGCAATGTATTGATGATGAGCATATAGGGCAGCTTGGGTAGTAAAGTCTTGTGCTAGAAAGGCATAAGCAGGTAAAGAATACATGTGTTGAGCTACCAAAGAAGTAATTACCCCTAAAGAGGCTAAAGCAAGACCTAACTGAAAATGAAGAGAATTATTGATTGTATTATAAAGACTCTTATGTCCGCGACCTAACTTTCCTCCCGGAGGCATATGAGCTTCTAAAATATCTTTTATACTATGTCCAATCCCAAAATTGGTTCTATACATATGACCAGCGAGAAAAAAGATTAAGGCAATAGCTAAATGATGATGAGCTATATCAGTCAACCATAAACTTTGAGTTTGCGGATGAAATCCACCAAGAAGAGTTAGAATAGCAGTTCCGGCCCCTTGCGAAGTGCCAAATAAATGACTATTAGAATCCGGATTTTGAGAATACAAATTCCACTGACCCGAGAAAAGAGGACCTAACCCTTGAGGATATGGTAAAACACTTAAAAAATTAACCCATCGCACATGGATCCCCCTTGATTCTGGAATAGCTACATGAACTAAATGTCCTGTCCAAGCTAAAGAACTTACTCCAAAAAGCCCTGACAAATGATGATTAAGACGTGATTCCGCATTTTTGAACCATGAGATACTTGGTTTCCGTTTCGATTGTAAATGAAATCTACCTGCTATTAAAAAAACAGTAGAAAGAAATATTAAAAAAAGAGCTCCAGTATAAAGATCTTCATTAGTACGTAATCCAACTGTATACCACCATTGATAAAGACCGGAATAAGCAATATTGACCGGCCCAGGAGCGCTTCCTCGAGTAAAAGCTTCTATAGCCGGTTGACCGAAATGAGGATCCCAAATAGCATGAGCAATAGGTCTTACATGTAAAGGGTCATTTATCCAAAACTCAAAATTACCTTGCCAAGCTACATGGAACAAATTTCCAGAAGTCCATAGAAAGATTATAGCTAATTGACCAAAATGGGAAGCAAATATTTGTTGATACAATTGTTCTTCCGTAATATCATCATGACTCTCAAAGTCATGTGCAGTTGCAATACCAAACCAAATACGACGAGTAGTCGGGTCTTGGGACAAACCTTGACTGAACTTCGGAAATCTTGATATCATAATGGTTACATCCGCTATTATTCTACTGCAATAATTCTTGCTAGGAAGAACGACCATGTTGTGACAATTCCTCCCAGGAGATAATGAGCCACTCCTACAGCACGCCCTTGTACAATGCTTAAGGCTCTAGGCTGGATAGCAGGAGCAACTTTCAATTTGTTATGGGCCCATACAATTGATTCTATAAGTTCTTGCCAATACCCCCGACCGCTAAATAAAAACATTAAACTAAAAGCCCAAACAAAATGAGCACCCAAAAAGAAAAGGCCATATGCGGATAACGCAGAACCATAAGATTGAATTACTTGAGAAGCTTGTGCCCATAGAAAATCACGAAGCCACCCATTAATTGTAACGGAACTTTGTGCAAAGTTTCCCCCCGTGATATGAGTTACTACTCCCTGAGTGCTTATATTACCCCAAACGTCCGATTGCATTTTCCAACTAAAATGAAATATAACAACAGAAATTGCATTGTACATCCAGAATAAACCTAAAAAAACATGATCCCATGCAGATACTTGACAGGTTCCTCCTCTTCCAGGTCCATCACAAGGAAATCTAAAACCAAGATTCGCTTTATCGGGTATCAAACGGGAACTGCGCGCAAATAAAACACCTTTGAGTAAGATTAATACAGTTACATGAATTGTAAAAGCATGAATGTGGTGAACTAAAAAGTCTGCAGTTCCCAAAGGAATCGGTAACAAAGCTACTTTAGTACCTACTGTTACCAAATCATTGCCTCCCCAAGTGAAACTTGTACTTGCTGTTGCAGCAGGAGCTGTAAACCTAGGTGCTGTTACGTGAGTATTTTGTACCCATTGAGCAAATATTGGTTGTAATTGTATAGCAGTATCCGAAAACATATCTTGAGGACGCCCTAATGCACTCATAGTATCATTATGAATATATAGACCAAAACTATGAAAGCCTAAGAATATACATGTCCAGTTTAGATGCGATATAATTGCATCACGATGTCGAAGAACTCGATCGAATAAATTATTATAAGAAGTAGTTGAATCATAATCTCTAACTAGAAAAATCGCCGCATGTGCTGCGGCACCAATGATGACAAACCCGCCAATCCACATGTGATGTGTGAATAAAGAAAGTTGAGTACCATAGTCAATGGCTAGATAAGGATAAGGGGGCATAGAATACATATGATGAGCTACAACAATAGTCAAAGACCCTAATATAGCCAAATTAAGAGCTAATTGAGCATGCCATGAGGTAGTTAATATTTCATAAAGACCTTTATGCCCCTCTCCTGTAAATGGGCCCTTATGAGCTTCTAAAATTTCCTGTATACTATGCCCAATACCCCAATTGGTTTTATACATATGGCCAGCTATCAGAAAAATAACGGCAATAGCTAAATGATGGTGTACAATATCAGTCAACCACAATCCTCCTGTTATTGGGTTTAAACCCCCCCGAAACGTTAAAATTTCGGAATATTCAGACCAATTTAGTGTAAAAAAGGGAGTCAAGCCTTTAGAAAAACTAGGATAAAGTTGAATTAAAAGGTCGCGGTTTAAAATAAATTCATGAGGCAGTGGTATCTCTTTAGGGTCCACTCCAGCATCTAGAAGTTGGTTAATAGGTAAAGATACGTGTACTTGGTGCCCTGCCCAAGATAGCGAACCAAGTCCTAATAACCCTGCTAAATGGTGATTTAACATAGATTCTACTTGGAACCAAGATAATTTTGGAGCAGCTTTGTGATAATGAAACCAACCAGCAAACAGCATTAATGCTGCAAAGATCAATCCACCAATTGCAGTACAGTAAAGTTGTAATTCACTTGTTATTCCGGATGCTCTCCAAATTGGGAAGAATCCAGATGTTATCTGTATTCCTCTAAAACCTCCACCTACGTCCCCATTCAAAATTTCTTGGCCTACTATAGGCCAAACCACTTGAGCACTAGGTTTTATATGAGTGGGATCCGCGAGCCATGCTTCATAATTGGAAAAACGAGCCCCATGGAAATACATACCACTTAACCAAATAAAGATGATCGCTAATTGACCAAAATGAGCACTAAAAATTTTGCGAGAAATTTCTTCTAAATCTTCGGTATGACTATCAAAATCATGAGCATCCGCATGTAAGTTCCAAATCCAAGTAGTAGTTTCAGGATCCCCTTTTGCTAATGTCCTTGAAAAATGTCCGGGGTTAGCCCATTTTTCAAAAGAAGTTTTGATAGGATCTCTCTCCACCATAATCTTAACTTCTGATTCCGGTGAACGCATAATCATAGAGTTCTCCTTTGTTAGGATGAAACAAAAAAGAGACCCGCCAACTGGAATTAGTAAATGATAAATCTCAAACCAATTCTTTGTTTATTTTCGAATTTAGAACTGGAACGATTTGAAAAAGAAAATGGAACTAGGGCGGGTGTTCGTTTTTTATTATGACACATTGAAAGGGGCGCTTAATGGACTATTCAGATTCAAAAAAGCCTTTTGAAATTTTGAATTATATAGTCTATTCTATCAAATAGTTTCTACAAAGCCTGGGGTGGACATAATTGGTCCAACCCCTACCCTTTACAGTCTAGATCCCATTGATAACATATACATTTACTTTCCTTTAATATCGATTTTCCTTTTCTGAAAATATTCAATCAAAACGTCCTGTAATTTTTAACCAATTTTGTGCTTCGATGTAATTAGCTGGAGCTAATAGTATAGCTTGTTTCCAATATTCTGCAGCTTGATCAAACCAAACCTCTGCTGCTTCAGGATCTCCCTGGTTAATAGCCTGTTCTCCTCGGTCAGAATAGGTTATTATTTTCCTTTCCTTAGAACCGTACTTGAGAGTTTCCTTCCTCATACGGCTCAATCAACTCTTGAGTCCTTTAACGAAAAAAAAAAAACACTCGAAAGTGGGGAAATCTATTCAAACTAATCGCAGGACCAGAAGTTACTAAACTGAGTTTCAAACTTTACTAAATTTTTAGTTTTCTCTTTTCTCCTACCACCTTGTGAATTCCAAAAAAAAGTCTTTGTGTGAGAGAGGGAGGGGTACCTATCTCCGTATAGAATTTGAAAAAAGTACTTTTCTTAGAAAAGTACTTACTTGCCGTCTTTAGGACCTAATACTACACCACTGCGCAATACTTATGAAAGAAAAAGAATAAACTTTATTACATAAGTAAATCCCTTTATGAGCAGATCTAATTGTATCAACTCCAAAAATTCAAAATTGATCTTTATGGTGCTTTTTCCCCTTATAGTTTCAATTACTTTCTCCATAGAAACAAATATAGGCTTTTTTAGCATCCTACCCGGGTAGGGGACCCTTTTGTTTTTTTTTTTTTTGCTACAGCTGATACAGCCCAACTGTTGTTATTTAAGAGTAGTGGCAATATGTAGAAAGCCTTTTGGTTTGTTTTTAACTAACTTAATTCTATCCTACAGATAGACGCACGTAATGACAGATCAAAGCTGTATTATTAAAGGCTTGTGGTAACGTTGGATTTCGTTCTAATGCCTGGAAATAATATTCCAAAGCCTTGGCATGTTCCCCATTACTAGTATGTACAAGTCCTATATTATATAATATATAACTTCGGTCATAAGGATCAACTTCCAATCGCATTGCTTCATAATAATTTTGAAGAGCTTCTGCATATTCTCCTTCTGATTGTGCTGACATTCGTTACGGTCGTTCTTATTGATTCAACTTTTAATAATCTCCGGTTCAAAACCGTACTTGAGATTCTCATCTCATACGGCTCCTCCTTTCTTTTACATAATAAAAAAAAAAGAAGAATAAGCAACATCTAAAAATTAGAAGGGACTAGTATGTTTTGAATCAAAATCTAGCCATCCTTTTCAGAAAGAGTCTTTTCAACACCTTCTACTCTTTGTTTGTTCTTACTGCTTTGCACTTTTAAACAGGGTTTAATCACTTCAACAAAATTCGATGGTTCTTTTGGTATCCGAAATACAAACAAGATGGTTTTGGATTGTCTCAACCATTCGAATTAACCCTCATTAAGGGCTACAAAAAATAGTAAGTGAAATCAAATCTAACGAAGCTTTTCATTGGTCGATTCCTATATGTAATGTCTTTCCTTTATGCATTTATTTATATTATACAGTATATACAATACGTATCCTTTTGCTTAATATTCTACTATGTAGATCCAAAGACGCATTAATCCGGGATACAGGACAGAAGGAGTTGCTCTTTTTCAAAGACTCACCTTCACTAAACATAAGTTTTTTGGCCTTACATCGAAGGTTTATTCGAAAGAAAAAAAAAAGGCCAAAAAATCAAATCACACCATCTCTGTAGTAAGCAAAGGCTTGTTTTTCTGTTAAAACCGTTGGAATTATTTTTAATATAATATCTGCTAATATCGTGAACGTTTTATCTATAAAATTCTCATTTTTTTGAGATCTGGGCATAGTGATCAAATTGTTTTTTTTTTTTTGCTTCAGTTCCTTTTGGAATGAGTTTCATCACATAGAAATGCTTACTACAAAAATAATAGAATAGGAAATTCCAATTCCATAAGTTTTTATGGGGAGGAGATTACCCGAGGAAAGATGGTCGAGTGGTTCAAGACGTAGCATTGGAAATGCTATATAGACTTATGTCTACCGAGGGTTCAAATCCCTCTCTTTCCGCATTTCCCGTTTTTTCTCTTTTGGAAAAGATCGAAACCCCATTTTTTGGATTAAATCCGCCGAGAATAATATTCTATAACTAGCATTTCTTTAATTTTTAATTGAAGATCTTTTGTATCTATAATTTTATTAACTATTCCTTTATTTTGTGACAAATTGAAGGTCAAATAATGTGGTACTCTATTTCTATTTTTCCAAAGTTGACCCCAACTTTTTTTCATTCGAATTCTCAGTCTTTCTGGATCTTTTCCTTTTAAAGTTATAATATCTTGGGGTTTACAACGATAACTTGGTATATCCACTATATGATGATTGACTAAAATATGTCTATGATTAACTAGTTGCCTGGCTCCAGGAATAGTACGAGCTATACCTAATCGAAAAAGAATATTATCTAAACGCATTTCAAGTAATTGAAGTAAGACCTGGCCTGTTGACCCCTGAGCATTTTTAGCAATATGAACATATTGCCGTAATTGTCGTTCTGTTAAGCCATAATGAAAACGAATTTTTTGTTTTTCTTGTAAACAAACGAGATATTGAGATTTTTTCCACCAGGGTCGAGAAGATCGGTGAACACGTTTTTTATATTTAGGTCTTTTACTCGTAAGTCCTGGTAATGTTTTAAGACGGCGTATGATTTTGAACCGAGGTCCTAAATAACGGGACATAAAAAGCATTCCTTTTCCTTCCATTTCACAAATTTTTCTTTTGTTAGAATAATATGTTAGACCTTATCCGGCCTATATCTTGTTTCATGACAAGGTAGCAGCAATTTTTTTTTACTTTTGAAACCTTAGGCCCTTTCTTCTAAATTCATAATATCTTCAAAACGATTATATCTTCAAAAATCTTATGGGCATATAGAACTACTTTACGGTATAATATGTCATTCTGACAAGCAAATTTTTTAAAAAAGAAGAAATAGTTGGATTAACCCATTAAGTCCATTCTCAAACAATTACAGATTTCAAAAAAGTTCAATTCAAAACAATTCTAAAAAATTAGATTATGGAAGTCAATATTCTAGCACTTATTGCTGTTGCACTTTTTATTTCGATTCCTACTGCTTTTCTAGTCATCATTTATGTAAAAACAATCAGCGAAAACAATTGATTGATTACAAATTCGTTTATAAATATTAGTAGTCGTATCAAAAAAAAGATTGATACTACTACTAATATACCCGTATTAAAAAGCATTAGATTCTTTTTTAGAGTCCACTTCTTCCCCATACTACAAGTGAAAGCGAAAAGGTAAACACTACCATTAAAGCAGCCCAAGCAATACCGGTTATATCCATATAAAAAATTTCCTTTTTTATTACTAATGATAAGAAAATTAATAACAATTGTGCAAAGTAGAAACGGAGATTTCAATTAAATAATAGTTAAAAAATAGTTAAAAAAGTTTCTTGACCACAAAAAAGTAGGCGACACCCAGATTTGAACTGGGGGATCAGGGATTTGCAGTCCTCTGCCTTACCACTTGGCTATGCCGCCAAACCCATCAATTTTTAGTAAAATAATGTTTGTTTCATTCTTGATTTTGTGTGTTTACTATAGTCTAAAACAAAAACCAATGCAAGTCAAAATAAAACCTCTTTTTTCTAAGTGCCAAATCCATAAAAAAAAAAGAAAACAGTTTTTCTCTATATGAGTTCTATATAAAAGAAAAGAATTAAAAAAAAAAGAAAATGTTTATGTTTACAATTCCCGATTTTAGTCAAATACAAATGAAAGGGTTTTTACGTTTCATTGAAAAGGATATATTTGAAAAACTAGTTGATTTTCCACAAATTTCTAATACTGAAAAAGAAGTCAAATTTTTTTTTGGTAAAAATTATAAAATCATGGAACCCCCAACAACAGAAAGGAATGCGGTATATCAACGTTTTACATTTTCTTCAAAATTTTATGTACCAGGAATTTTTATTTATTGGAAACAAATGAAAAGGAAAAGAATGATATATCTCGGAGATATTCCTTTGATGAATGATCATGGAACATTTGTAATAAATGGAAATTATAGGGTCGTAGTTAATCAAATAATAAGAAGTCCCGGTATCTACTATAGTTTAGAACAAAAAAAAGCTGGAAATATATATACTGGCACTCTAATCTCTGATTGTGGAGAAAGGTTGAAATTCGAAATTGATATCAAAAAAAAACTATGGGTTCGTATAAGCAGAAAGAAAAAAGTTTCTATTTTAGTTTTCTTATTCACTATGGGTCTAAAAATTGAAGAGGTTCTTTATAATACTTATAATCTAACAGGATTTGAAGGTTGGGAATTAATTTGGAACGAAAAAATGAAACAAAAACTTTCACGAAAGGGGGGCCCCATTCTTACCTTTTATGAAGAACTCGAATCCATGAAATGCGATAGTAGTGATTTTTCTTTTTCAGAGTTTCTATATAAGAAATTGACTAACTTTATTTCAAAAAGATGTGAATTAGGAAGAATTGGTAGACGAAATCTAAATCAAAAGTTAAACCTCGATATACCTGATAACGAAATTTTTTTATTACCGCAAGATGTATTAGCTATTGTAGATTATCTGATTAAAGTAAGTTATGGTTTGGGTACGATCGATAATATCGATCACCTTCAAAATCGACATTTCTGTTCCGTGTCAGATTTCTTAAAAAAAGAAGTTGGATTAGCTCTAAATCGTGTGAAAGTTTTAATTCAAAAAAATATGCAAACAATAGAAATACTTGAAAATACCCAGAATAAACAAATAATGTTCCCAGAGTTTCCATTTATTTCCACCCAATTAACAAGAACTTTGAAACATTTTTTTGGGTTACACCCCCTATCACAATTTTTAGAGCAAACGAATCCGTTAGCAGAAATACTTCATGGAAGAAAAGTTAGCTTTTTAGGCCCTGGAGGTTTAACGGAGCGAACTGCTAGTTTTCGCGCACGAGATATTCATCCTAGTTATTATGGACGTTTTTGTCCAATTAATACTCCTGAAGGGCAGAATGCCGGGCTTATCGCCTCACTTGCAAATTCCGTAAACGTTGATGATTTTGGTTTTTTAAAAAGTCCATTCTATAATGTAACGAAAAAATCCAATGAAGACCATATGGTTTCTTATCTATTGCCAAATGAAGATAAAAATTACCGAATAGCTTTAGAAAATTTGTTGGCGGTAGATCATAAACTTCCAGAAAAGAAAAATACTCCAACTCAATATCGCCAAGATTTTCTATCTGTTGCATGGGAACAAATCCATTTCAGAAGTATTTTGCCTTTACAATATTTTTCCATTGGAGTTTCTCTGATTCCTTTTCTAGAACACAATGATGCGACTCGCGCTTTAATGGGTTCAAATATGCAGCGTCAAGCTGTCCCATTACTTCAACCAGAAAAATGCATTGTTGGAACTGGCCTAGAAGGCCAAGTAGCACTCGATTCAAGAATTTTAGCAACAAGTATTCAAGAAGGAAGAATCGAATATTTTGATTCAAAGACTATTGTGTCATCCCTGAACAGAAAAACAATAGAAACAATTTTAGAGATATATCAACGCTCTAATAGCAATATTTTGATTCATCAAAAACCTCAAGTAAATCAGGGTAACTATGTGAAAAGAGGGCAATTTATGGCAGATGGTTCGACCACAATAGGAGGGGAGCTCTGCTTAGGAAAAAATATATTAGTAGCGTATATGCCATGGCAAGGATACAATTTTGAAGACGCAATCCTTATCAATGAACGTCTTATCTATGAAGAAATTTTTACTTCTTTTCATATTACAAGGTATGAAACTATGATTTATATGGCAGAGTGTGAGATTTTAACAAAAGAAATACCTCAAATCGAAGCTTACTCACTTCGTCATTTGGATGAAAATGGTATTGTTAGGGTAGGTTCTTGGATACAACCGGGTGATGTTTTAGTGGGCAAATTAAAACCTCGTTCCTCCCAGGAAGTCTTGCGTTTTCCAGAACTAAGATTATTACAAGATCTTTTTTGTACTCCTCGGACAAAAGAAACTTGTCTAAAAGCAAATGGCAAAGGTCGAGTTATTGATGTAAATTGGATCAAACTTCAAACACTATGGCAAGATAATTTAAGAAAAAGCCATCACGAAGATGATGATATAGAAGATGATTTTGAAAAAAATGATCAAACTGACCCTGGGGAGAATGATTCAGAAAAAGTGCATGTATATATTTTACAAAAACGTAAAATACAAGTAGGCGACAAAGTCGCCGGAAGGCACGGTAATAAAGGAATTATTTCCAAAGTTTTGTCTAGGCAAGAAATGCCGTTTTTACAAAACGGGAAACCTGTAGATATGATATTAAACCCTTTGGGAGTACCTTCTCGGATGAATGTAGGACAAATTTTTGAATGTTTACTTGGTTTAGCAGGAACCTTAATGAACAAACAGTATAGAATACCACCCTTTGACGAAAGATATGAGCAAGAAGCTTCTAGAAAATTAGTTTTTAATGAACTTCACAAAGCTAGTGAACAAACAGTGAATCCATGGGTTTTCGAACTGGAACATCTTGGAAAAACCAATATTTTTGATGGAAAAACAGGGGAAATTTTGGAACAACCTGTAACCGTAGGAAAAGCTTATATGATGAAATTAATTCATCAAGTTTATGATAAAATGCACGCCCGTTCCACCGGAAGTTATGCAAGGATAACACAACAACCTGTACAAGGAAAATCAAAAGGAGGAGGTCAACGACTTGGAGAAATGGAAGTTTGGGCTTTAGAAAGTTTTGGTGTTGCTTCTATTTTACAAGAGATGCTTACTGTCAAATCTGACCATCTAAAAACTCGTACTAAAATACTTAGATCCATATTAGATGGGCATTCAGTACCTAAAGCTGAAACTGCTACGGAGTCCTTTCGCGTGCTTATTCGAGAATTACGATCTTTAGCTTTAGAATTGAATCATACTATTATATCAGAAAAAAACTTTCAGATAGAAAATAAATTCAATTTCAATCAAATTGCTTATGATTGACTCAAAGAAAAAACATCAAAAACTGAGAATTACATTAGTTTCGCCTGAACAGATTCGTGCTTGGTGTGAAAAAACTTTACCCAATGGAGAAAAGGTTGGACAAGTACTCAATCCAAGGACTATCGACTTAGTAACAAATAAACCAAAAAGAAACGGATTATTTTGTGAACGGATTTTTGGACCCGTGAAAAATGGAGTTTGTGCTTGTGAAAAAAAGCCTGGAGAAGAAAAGAAAGGCTTCCCCTTTGGAGATCGGAAAAAGAAAAAAACTTCCATTTGTGAACATTGTGGAGTTGAACTTGTAGACTCTCGAGTTCGAAGATACCGAATGGGGTACATTCAATTAGTATGTCCAGTAACTCATATCTGGTATTTCAAACGCATCCCTAGTTATATCGCGATGTTAATTGGGAAAAAAAATTCCGAAATAAAAGACCTAGTATACTGCAACGTGTGACTTGATCCTAAGTTCCGACTATACAGACCAAACTGTCATTCTAGCTATCATTAGAATGCTCTCAATTCTGACATGTCTTCCTCAGAATGAATACCATGAAGCTTAGAAAATAGTGAGAAATAGAAATTAGTCCAAGGTTTTATCTGCTTTTTGGCTTCGGTAAAATCTTTTTTTTAGGGATTAGTCTCTTTAAGTTGAATCAGTTTCCTCTCTAAAATAGACGCTAGCTATGGTTATAGAAATATAATCGTTGCATATAACTTTTCATAAGTATTCTAACCATCGAAGTGGGACAGAGACCTAAAAGATTAAGTTCAAAAAAAAAACGAACAACAGACAAGTAAACCCCAAGTCTAAAAAATTTTTTTTTCGAAAAAAACTATTGGGAAAAGACTACTCAATAATTCTATTTTTAAATTTTGCTAATTTTAGAACGTGAGCAATGGGTACTTTTTTGGATAGTTTTCTTTTGCTTATCCAAGCTAAAGAGAAGTTTTTTACCAAAACTTTTTAGAGTGACTTGAGTCGTATGAAAAGATAACTTTCACGTCCGATTCTAGAGGGAGATAGATAATCTATCCAAATATTTTTCTTGCTAGGCCCACAACTAATAGACCTACTATATCACGATTCCGGGGTCTATTACAACATGAAGACATTCCATCGTGGATGGATTTTATTGTTCCTTATATTTCTGGTTGGAATTTTGTCGAATTTCAAGAAAGAGAAATAGCTATTGGTGGAAATGCTATACAGAAACAATTAACTGGTTTGGATCTTCGTATTCTTCTGGATCAGTCATATATTGAATGGAAAAAGCTCTTAAAAAATTACAAAATTCAAAGAGGTAAAAACAAAATACAACAAAGAAACCATTTTTTGAGCAGACGCATAAAATTTGCTAAATATTTGATCCAAGCAAAAATCCAACCAGAATGGATGGTTCTATGTTTATTACCAGTTCTTCCCCCCGAATTAAGACCTATTTTTGCTTTGGGTCAACAAATGGTTGTGGAGTCAGATTTGAATAAACTTTATCAAAAAGTTCTTATTCGGAATAAGAATCTTCAAACTAGTTTCGAAATGCAAGGCGGTCCCTTTTATTCAACAGGAGATTTCTTGACTCTTCAAAAACGATTACTCCAAGAAGCCGTAGATGCACTTCTAGACAATGACAGAACCGTCGGACAACCGAGAAATTTTCATAATAGACCATATAAGTCATTTTCAGATGTGATTGCGGGTAAAGAAGGAAGATTTCGTACAAATTTACTTGGAAAACGAGTAGATTATTCAGGTCGATCCGTTATTATAGTGGGTCCTTCTCTGGCATTGCATCAATGTGGGTTACCTCGAGAAATGGCAATCAAGCTTTTTCAACCTTTTTTAATTCGTAGTCTTATTGGACGAGGTTTTGCTTCCAATGTGAGAGCTGCTAAAAATTTGATTCAAAAACGGAAAAACATTGTTTGGAAAATACTTAAAAAAGTAATGCTGGGGCACCCTGTATTGTTAAATCGAGCACCTACTCTCCACAAATTTGGAATATTAGCGTTTCAACCAATTCTAGTAAAAGAGCATGCCATTCGTTTACATCCATTAGTTTGTACGGGATTTAATGCAGACTTTGACGGAGACCAAATGGCTGTTCATGTACCTTTATCTCCAGAAGCTATTGTAGAAGCCCGTTTACTTATGTTTTCTTATACAAATATTTTATCTACAAGTCATGGAAGTCCTATTACAATACCAACACAAGATATGCTTCTTGGACTTTATATATTAACTGTTGAAAAACCACAAGATATTTACGAAATAAGATATCACCCATTTCAATCAAAAGAGATCATTTTTTTTAGAAAAAAGAATACTTATTTCTTAAGTTTTAATCATGTGTTCATAGCATTTCAAAAAAAACAAGTCCAATTAAACAACCCTTTATGGTTGAAATGGAAAGTAGCAAATGGAAGTATTCTTACCCCAACAGCCCGAGAAGTCCCTATTGAAATTCAATATCACCCTAAGGGCTTATCTCAGCAAATTTATGAACATTATGTGACTCAAAACGATCGAATAGAACAAATTATTTGTATATATATTCGAACGACCGTAGGTCGTGTTCTTTTCAATCGAGAAATCAAAAATGCTATAAAAACAACCTCAAAGCTTTTTGAATCCTCTCAAACGACGCCCGCTTTCTAAATCTCTTATCTTTTATGTGTACAGAGAGATCAAGGAGGTCTTTTATTTGAGGACTGGAATACTTTGCTGAATTAGATAATTGCGGAGGTTTCTTGTTATGAAACAAAAAAACCAAGTTCATTTTTATAATAAAGTGATGGATATAACTGCCATGAAAGAGCTTATTCAAAAATTAATTGATCTCTTGGGAATGACATGTACATCGCATATTTTGGATCAATTGAAATTTTTGGGGTTTCACCAAGCTACTGAAGCATCTTTTTCATTAGCAATTGATGATCTTTTAGCAGTGCCATCGAAAGGATGGCTTGTTAAAGAAGAAGACCAACAAGCTTTTTATTCGGAAAAGCAAAATATTCTCGGCAATTTGCATACAGTCGAAACATTACGTCAATTAATGGAAAGATGGCATACTACAAGTGAATTTTTGAAAGAAGAAATGCACCCTAAATTTCATATAATAGAACCTTTGAATCCAGTCTATATGATGTCTTTCTCGGGAGCTCGGGGAAATAAATCTCAAGTTCACCAATTACTAGGTATGCGAGGGTTAATGTCAGATCCCCAAGGAAAAATCGTGGATCTACCCATTCAGGGCAATTTCCAGGAAGGGCTCTCTTTAACAGAATATATAATTTCCTCCTATGGAGCTCGTAAAGGAGTTGTGGATACTGCTATACGAACAGCGGATGCTGGCTATATTACACGTAGACTTGTTGAAGTCGTACAACATATAGTTGTACGTAAAATTGATTGTGGTAGTACTCAAGGTATTTTTTATAGTCCCCATACAAAGATCGGAAAAATCAATTTTTTGAACAAGATAATGGGGCGTGTATTAGCAGATCATGTATATATAAATAAAAGATGTGTTGCTACGCGCAATCAAGAAATTAGTGCTGGACTTTTTAAGCAATTCGTCAGTCTTTCGGTCCAATCAATATCTATACGAAGTCCTTTTACTTGCAAAAGTCTATCTTGGATTTGTCAATTATGTTATGGTCAAAGTCTTAGTCACAATAACTTGATCGAATTGGGAGAAGCAGTAGGTATTATTGCCGGTCAATCTATCGGGGAACCGGGAACTCAATTAACATTAAGGACTTTTCATACCGGAGGAGTTTTTACAGGTAATATCGCAGGAACTATACGAGCGCCTTTCAACGGAAGGATTCAATTCAATCCAAAGTTAGTTTATCCTATTCGTACATATTATGGGCATCCTGCTTATATTTGTTCTAAAAGTTTATTTTTAATTATAAAGGATAGTGGTGATAAGTTGGATTATTCGATTATTCCAACAAAAAGTTGGATTTTTGTTCAAAATTACCAAAATGTAGAATCGGAACAACTTATTGCTGAAATTCATACTAAAATTTCTTTTTTAAAGGAAAAAGTTATTAAATATATATATTCAGAATTAAACGGAGAAATGCACTGGAGTACTCTTCTATGGCATGAACCAAAAAATGTCCAAGGTAATGTTCATTGTACACTTGAAGCGGGTCATTTATGGATATTATCAGGAACTATATGCAAACCAAGACTAGCTTTTCCGTTTCCTAAAGATCAAGATCAAGTAACTATTCCCTTGCTGATTACCAAACAGCAAAATGATTTCGACTCTTCTGTAGACAATTTACTACAAAATTTGTCCTTTTATCGTTCCGAAGAAAAATTCATTCAAAATAAATTTTTTATCTCTATTCCAAAATTTTTGGATAATTTTGATTGCAATATTAAAGGAAAGAAACAAAAAAATCGCATTCTGGTTCCATTGCTTACTGTTTCTAAAAGACAAAAAAAGGAACATAGACTACTTTTTCCTAATTGTATTCTAAAAATTTCCCGAAACGGTCTTTTGAATAGAAATACAAGTTTCTATATATGGAACAATTCTCAATATAAGATTGTGAACTCAGAATTTCTAGAATGTATTTATTCGTCTAACAAATTTTTCTTGCTTGATCATATTTTTTGTCGAGTAGACACACAAAAAATCGGTAATAAAAAAAAACAAGTTTTTGGACTAGTCCAATTTCACAAAAAAAAACCAACTATTTTTGCGAAAATATTATCCATAAACATCTATTTTTATAGCTATAGAAAGATCAAAAAATCTTTACACATATTTAGACGCAAACAAAAAAATATTTTTAAAGAATTGCAACTAGAAAGGAACTATTTTCAAAAAAAAAGGGCTTACAAGAAAAAATCATTTGTATTACTACAAACCACCCTAGAATATCAAAAACCTAAGAATTCATCAAAAGTACGCTTTTGTACAGATCTTTTTAGAGAAGAAAACAAGTTACATATAAAAGAGAACAATTTTTTCCATGAAATCAAAAATCTCAAAACGAATGTTCATCTGATTTGGAATTGTTTAATTTTGATTTGGGAAAACAAATCGATAAAACCTAGGGAACCTAGGGCTTATACATGTATTACGTCCATACGAACAAAGAAGATTATTATCGACATGATTGAACTTAGTTTGACTCCGATAAATCAAAAACACAATCTAAAAAATTTAGTAATATTTTTTCATCAAGCTAAACTTTTATCTTCCAGCAAAAAGTATACAGCAACTTTTCGTTCATTATCTAAGGAAGACAAAAGTTTGTCTTGGATTATTCTAGCAACATCTGATTATTTTCAAATAAAACTATTACAAACTTTAGATATCATAAACGAATTTGAAGAAGTAAGTTTTTTAGGGCATTTATATCGTATTCATAAAGTTTTTCTAAATTGTAAGAAAAGATTGTTTAAGAGTCTTTACAACTATTTAAAAGTTTTCGAAGCCCCTAAATGTTATATTATGGACGAAAATAGCAAATTTTGGGAATCTCCAACAAAAAGAATTACTTTTTTTTCAAATTCAAAAAAGAACTGTGAGCAAAAATTTCCAATAAAAAATCTTGGCCAATTGCTTTGGCAAAAATTTGCTATATCAAGAAATGAATCATTTTCAGAATCGGGACAAATTATCGTTATTCGTGAAAAATCTTTAATAGTGCGATTAGCTAAACCCTACTTGGCTACTCCAAAATCTACTATTCATGGTAATTACGCAGAAATGATTAACCAAGGAAATTCGTTAATAACCTATTTGTATGAAAGATTTCAATCTAGTGATATAACACGAGGTCTTCCAAAAGTGGAACAATTTTTAGAGGCACATTCAAAAAATCCTGTAGTACAAAGTTTAGAAAATAGCTTTCGAAAATGGAACCAAGATATGACAATAACTCTTGGAAGTTTTTGGGGTTTAGTCATAAGTACTAAAATAACTTTGACGCAAGGTCAAATTCATTTAGTCAATCAAATACAAAAAGTTTATCAATCTCAAGGAGTACATATATGTGAGAAACACTTAGAGCTTATTATACAGCAAATGACCTCAAGAGTACTTGTGTCTAAGGACGTAATGCTTAATGTTTTTTTACCAGGAGAGCTCGTTTTCTTTTCGCGAGCACAAAAACTAGATCGGGCTTTCGACGAGGTAATCCACTATCAAACAAAAATTTTGGGGATAACAAAATCATCTTTTGAAACTACAAGTTTTATATCGGAGGCCAGTTTTCAGGAAACTACTCGAGTTTTAGCTAAAGCTGCTTTTCAAGGTCGGATTGATTGGTTGAAAGGACTGAAGGAAAATTTGATTCTCAGTAGTAAAATACCCGCCGGTACTGGAAAATGGAAAAAAAAAAATCAAAAGGTTTCAAAAAGCGAAACTAAACAAAAAAATCTTCGTTTTTTTTTCTATTCTAAAAAAAGAATAGAAAACTAAAAATTTAGAAAAGTCATAGATTCCGTAGGAATGGAAATTCTTTTAGAGAAGAGAAAAGCAAAACATGACAAACGTTTTCAAAAAAAAAAGGCGTGTTTCTAAAAAGAATGTTTTCAAAGATATGATAAAAGTAGCAGTTCATCTCGGACATCAAAAAAATGAGTTGAATCCGAAAATGCGTTGTTATATTTTGACTGAACGTGGAAATTTACATATTATCAATCTAGTTCGAACAATTCTTTTTTTATCTGAAGCTTGCGATCTTTTAATGGATGCCGCGAGAAAACGAAAGGAATTCCTTCTAGTTGGCACGAAAGGGTATGCAGCTGATTTAATAGCATCAACTGCCAAAAAAACTGGATGTCATTATATCAACTACAAATGGCAGGGTGGCTTGTTAACGAATTGGTCTACCACAAAAGAAAAACTTGAGAGGTTTAGAAATTTGAAACAAAAATATAAGTCGGGACTGTTCCATCGAAGACGTACGAAAAAAGAAATTGCACTTATTGAAAAGCAATTAGAACTTCTACAACAGTATTTAGAAGGAATTTTCTATATGAAAAAGTTACCTGATATTGTAATAATCGTTGATCAACAAAAGGAATCTACTGCTGTTAGAGAATGCAGAGCGCTGGGCATTCCCACAATTAGTTTAGTTGATACTAATTGTGATCCAGATTTCGTAGATATTCCAATTCCAGCCAATGATGATGCCCGTGGATCCGTTGGATTAATTCTGAACAAATTAATGTCAGCTGTTTCTTCTGGTTATAATAATTAGTCAAATCATTTTTCGAAGTAAGCGCAAAGCTCGCTCTTCATTTTTTTTTTTTTTTTAGTGAAAATTCAGAAATCATTCCTTCAGAAAAAAATAAGTGATTTTTTTGAAAAAGGATAATATGAACATATTGCAAAATAGTATTAGTATACTAAATAATTTCAATCATTTTGGAGAAATTTCTGGTGTAGAGGTAGGCCAACACTTGTATTGGCAAATAGGCGGGTTTCAAGCTCATGGACAAGTACTTATAACTTCTTGGTTTGTTATTGCTATTTTACTAGGTTTCGCTATTATAACTATTCGAGATCCGCAAACTATTCCAACCGGAAAACAAAATTTTGCTGAATACATTCTTGAATTTCTTCGAGATTTGACCAGAACTCAAATTGGCGAGGAACATTATGTTTCTTGGCTTCCTTTTATTGGAAGCTTATTTTTTTTTATCTTTGTTTCTAACTGGTCCGGTGCTCTTGTTCCTTGGGGTATTTTTCAAATACCGCACGGCGAATTGGCTGCACCTACAAATGACATTAATACTACAGTTGCTTTAGCTTTACTTACGTCAGTAGCCTATTTCTATGCGGGTCTTTCAAAAAAAGGATTAAGTTTTTTTGGTAAATATATTCAACCAACTCCAATATTGTTACCAATTAATATCTTAGAAGATTTTACCAAGCCTTTATCACTTAGTTTTCGACTTTTTGGAAATATTTTGGCAGATGAATTAGTAGTCGCCGTTCTTGTTTCTCTAGTTCCTTTAGTTGTTCCTATACCTGTAATGTTTCTAGGATTATTCACAAGCGGAATTCAGGCTCTCATTTTTGCGACTCTCGCTGCAGCTTATATAGGTGAATCCTTAGAAAATCATGATTAAATCATTTATAGGAATCCAATCTTAATAAAATATTCAATGGACTAAGCTGAAAAAAAGTATACTAACTAGGTTTTTAGTATTATCAACTATTCAATACATTTTTTTAAGTAAAAGGAGATTATTATGAATCCTATGATTTCTGCCGCTTCTGTTATTGCTGCTGGGTTAGCCGTCGGACTTGCTTCTATTGGGCCGGGTGTTGGCCAAGGGACTGCTGCCGGTCAAGCTCTAGAGGGTATTGCGAGACAACCTGAAGCAGAAGGTAAAATACGAGGTACATTATTGTTAAGTTTAGCATTTATGGAAGCTTTAACTATTTATGGGTTAGTTGTTGCTTTAGCACTGCTATTTGCTAATCCTTTTGTTTGAGAATTCAATCTTCCCCTCTACGGAATTCCTTGTCCTGGAGGGGCTGCCTCGAAACAAAAGTTTTCTACTGTTACTCTCTGAATAAGTAATGAGATCATAAATACCAAAAATTGAGCTGTTTATTTATAAACTTTTCTAAATTAATAAAACTAAGTACAAAAGGTGTTGGAATGACGGAATTTTTGATTTTGCAAAATTTTTATCTATAAGGGGAGACCATATGAAAAAAGTAATTGATTCTTTCGTTTATTTAAGCTATTGGCCCTTAGCTGAAGGCTTTGGATTAAATACTAATATTTTGGAAACAAATATAATCAATTTAAGTGTAGTGTTTGGCATACTCATATTTTTTGGAAAGGGAGTGTGTGCGAGTTGTAGTTTTGAATAATATAGCTGAGATGAATCAGCTGCACTTTCAATAAGATACAAAAGTGCATAATCTCAACGAATTACTTCTATACGGGGACTAGAGAAGTACTACCGCATTTCGTAATTAATGAGTACGGAGAATGTTCGTTGAATGGTTAAAGCAGAACTGCTTAAAGTCCAAATTGAATAGAACAGGGTGTATTCTTTCCACCACTGTGTCTAGTGTTGTGTTAAAGGACATAGTTGGAGATTACTCCACTAGATAGATAATATTCATATCTCTGGAAACAGTAAAAGAATCGGGATCTCCCAATTTATGCGAAATTGAACTAACAACCTACACAAAAGAGATATTATTCAAAGGAAAAAAACAACTTTGTCAAACAAAAAGAAAAAAAATTCCCCCTTGACAAAAGAGTCTTCATAGTTAAAAGATGTTTCATACCTCTTAAGCAGAAAGGCAGGCTTGGTACCGGAAACTGAGCAAGAGAGCCGAATGAAATGAAAATTTCATGTTCGGTTTGGGAAGAGATTATTTATTCAAATTTCGGGGATTAAAGAAGAGATGATCTACTTTCATTAAGTAATCTATTAGATAATCGTAAACTCAAGATTTGTCAAACTATTCAAAATTCAGAAGATTTATGTAACGGAGCTGCCGATCAACTTGAGAAGGCTCGAGCTCGGTTACGAGATGTTGAAAAAAGAGTAAATGAAATTCGAAAAAACGGATACCTACAAATTGAAGAAGAAAAAGAAAATCTCATTAAAGCTGCTTCAGCAAATTTAAAACAACTGGAAGATTCTAAAAATGAAACTGTTTGCTTTGAACAACAAATAGTAATTGATCAGGTAAGACAACAAGTTTCTTGTCAAGCTTTACGAAACGCTTTAATAACTTTAACTAACTGCTTGAATAACGAATTGCATTTATATATTATCGACTATAATATTGATCAGCTTAAAGACATGAAAAGAATTTTTGACTAGATAGGTTTTCCTTTTTTTCAAAACAGATATATTAGGAGGAGTCATGATAACTATTCGGCCTGACGAAATTAGTAGTCTTATACGTGACCAAATCGAGCAATATAATAACGAAGTCCAAGTGATTAATATGGGCATTGTACTTCAAGTAGGAGACGGTATTGCTCGTATTCATGGTCTTTGTGAAGTAATGGCAGGGGAATTGGTCGAATTTGAAGATGGTACAATCGGTATTGCTCTAAATTTAGAGACTAATAATGTTGGAGTTGTTTTAATGGGGGATGGTTTGACAATTAAAGAAGGAAGTTCCGTGAAAGCAACAGGTAAAATTGCGCAGATACCAGTAAGTGATGCTTTTTTAGGTCGTATTGTAGACGCTTTAGCCCAACCTATTGACGGCAGAGGTCCAATTTCTGCTTCGGAAGTCCGACTGATTGAATCTCCTGCTCCGGGTATTATCTCGCGCCGGTCCGTCTATGAACCTCTTCAAACAGGACTTATTGCTATTGATTCTATGATTCCTATAGGACGAGGTCAACGAGAATTAATTATTGGCGACAGACAGACTGGTAAGACAGCCGTAGCTACAGATACTATTCTTAACCAAAAAGGACAAAATGTTATATGTGTCTATGTAGCAATTGGTCAAAAGGCTTCTTCTGTAGCTCAGGTAGTTAAAACATTACGAGAACGTAGCTCAATAGAATATACTATTGTTGTATCCGAACCTGCAGATTCACCTGCTACACTACAATATCTTGCTCCTTATACAGGAGCAGCTTTAGCTGAATATTTCATGTATAAAAAGCAACATACTTTAATAATTTATGATGATTTATCTAAACAAGCACAAGCTTATCGACAAATGTCTCTTCTATTAAGAAGACCACCTGGCCGGGAAGCTTACCCTGGAGATGTTTTCTTTTTACATTCGCGCTTACTTGAACGAGCAGCTAAATTAAATAATCAGTTGGGTGAAGGAAGTCTTACTGCTCTACCTATAGTAGAAACACAAGCTGGAGACGTTTCAGCGTATATTCCTACTAATGTAATTTCTATTACTGATGGACAAATTTTTTTGTCTGCCGATCTCTTCAATGCAGGGATACGCCCTGCCATTAATGTAGGTCTTTCTGTATCTAGAGTCGGATCCGCGGCTCAGATAAAAGCAATGAAGCAAGTAGCCGGAAAATTGAAATTAGAGTTAGCTCAATTTGCAGAGTTAGAAGCCTTTGCCCAATTCGCTTCTGATCTTGATAAAGGTACTCAAGATCAATTAGCAAGAGGTCAACGGTTACGCGAGCTACTCAAACAACCTCAAGCAGCCCCTTTAAGTGTTGAAGAGCAAATAGCTACTATTTTTATTGGGACAAATGGATATCTAGATCGATTCGAAGTTCAATTTGTTAAAAAATTTCTAGATCAATTACGAGAGTATTTAAAAAATAGTAAACCTCAATTCGGAGAAATTATACGTACAACTAAGACATTAACCGAAGAAGCAGAAACGATGTTAAGAGAAGCTATTAAAGAACAAATTGAACTTTTTGTTCTTCAATTAAAAAAATAATGCGTCCAATAGGATTTGAACCTATATTTAAGGTTTAGAAGACCTCTGTCCTATCCATTAGACGATGGACGCTCTTTCTCTCTTTTTTTTTTTCTAAGTTGATCACGAGTTTTCGTGATCAACTTAGAAAAAAATTTTAGAAAAAAATTTTGAATTCCATTGTTTTCTAGAATAGCAGGTAGCATTTCATGGAAATGGAACCCGCATAATTAGCTTGGAGGGTTAAAGGTTATGACACATTTCGAATGCTTCTAATTGAGAATCGAACACAAAATTTCATTTCATTCGGCTCATGGGGGATATCCAACTAGTAAAGGTTAGTTTCTCCCATATATGGGTTCATTTTTTTTTGTTTTTGTTAAGTCGATTTTTATAAATGAAAAAAATAACTAGAAATTCCAACTTTCTGCTTGTTTCGTTATCTATTTATAGGTTTTGTGGTCTTCAGTAACCTAAGGGTCACCAAGTGCAAACTTCAAATAAACGAAAGTCATCTATAACTAAATTGCATTTTTATTCTATTTTGGAGGAATTACCCGCCTGTTTTCCTTTTTTTATAGCCTTCTGCAAAATTCATTGTTACAATGAAATAATAAGAATAATAAAATGGAAAGGAAAAACGAAATAAAAAAAAAGGAGGGGACAAATGATATCAGAAGGTCAATTGTTGCTAGCCCTTGTTTTGGCTTTGATAACAAGTATTTTAGCTTTCCAATTGGGGAAAGAACTTTATGAATAATTATCTATTTAGTTTCTATCTAGAACAAAGAAAAAACGCTTTTTTTTTGTCAAGACACGATAACTTAATCTTTTTATATATTCACAGCAAGTGGAACTTAATCTTTTTCTCGCTAGGAGAGATGGCTGAGAGGACCAAAGCGGCGGATTGCTAATCCGTTGTACGGACAATCCCGTATCGAGGGTTCGAATCCCTCTCTCTCCGTTATGTTATTATTGATTGAAATTAATTAACCTTCTTCTTTACGGCCAGGATTACGCCCTGGGTCATTTGATAGAAATCCAAAGATAAAAAGGGAAATAAAGAAAATCACTATTGTATAAACAAATACCTTAAGAGTAAGCATTGCGTAATCTCCGAGATCTTTAATTAGATTAATAAATAAAAACACATATTTTTTTTAGCGAAAACTTACGACTGCTTGCCAAACAAAAGCCAATAGAAAAAAAAACACGGGAATTATTGGCATTATATTCACAAGTGGATCAAAATTCGCATAAGCTTCGGGTAGTTTACAAAAAAAAAGATTGCTTGAAACAACAAAAGTATTTTGGAAAAAAAGAATAGTTAGCATTACAGGTCTCCATCAATCAGTTTTGAGTTTATATTGTTTAAAAAGGAATCGTTTGACTGAAAATTTTTTCAGACATTATTTTACTAGATCTAATAGAAAAAGATCAACCCCCCCCCCCCGCTCCTAATTTTTAACTTTTTCAAAATTATGACCAAATAATATCTAAGTTCTATTTATATTACACTACACAGTGTTGAAAAGCAGAAAACATAAAAATGGGACGTCGCCAAGCGGTAAGGCAACAGGTTTTGGTCCTGTTATTACAAAGGTTCGAATCCTTTCGTCCCAGAAAACTTTTCAGTCCAAAATATCTTTTCGGACTATGGATTCTTAGATATTATCCAAAAACCACGTTTATGAACTTGACAAATTCCTAGTTTGTTGGATATTATGCGAATACTGGCCCCTATCGTCTAGTGGCCCAGGACATCTCTCTTTCAAGGAGGCAGCGGGGATTCGACTTCCCCTAGGGGTACGAGAAAAGGAGTGGTTTAAAAAGTCTTTTCTCTTTCCGGGTCGATGCCCGAGTGGTTAATGGGGACGGGCTGTAAACTCGTTGGCATTATACCTACGCTGGTTCAAATCCAGCTCGACCCAAAGCTTTAGTTTCAATGTTGTTAGATAGAAAAGAGAACAAGCAGATACTTGCTGGGAAGGAAAAAAAAGATCGGACCAAGTTTACTAAAAACTAAAAAAAGTAAAGGGATTGTAGTTCAATTGGTTAGAGTACCGCCCTGTCAAGACGGAAGTTGCGGGTTCGAGTCCCGTCAGTCCCGATCTATTCTATCAAGTTCTTTTTGCTATGAGTAAAAAGAACTTTTTCCATCTTTGATTTTGCTATCTATCTGCAGATATTTTCTATACCTTCACATTTTCTTTCTATTCTAGAGATAACAGAAATAGGAAAAAGTCTGCTATCGAGATCGAACCGATTAGCATCACATTACAAGTGCGATGCTCTAACCTTTGAACTAAGCAAAACAGTCTAATGCTGCAATAGTTGATTTATGCGAAACTATTCTAGAACAAACTAATTTTTTCTTGAAAAAAAGAAACGTCTAGCTTTGTTTTTGAGTTTGAACATTTTGAAAATTTGTTGATCTGAATACTAGGCTTCTTACACTTAAGTAGAAGGGGATATGGCGGAATTGGTACACGCTACGGACTTGATTAAATTGAGCTTTAGTAGGAAATCCTACTAAATGATAGCTTTCCAATACAGGGAAACCCGAGATAGTTCGAATGGGCAATCCTGAGCCAAATCCAAGTCAGAGGATTCTCTGACTAAAAAAGGTAGATAGGTGCAGAGACTCGATGGAAGTTATTCTAACTATGAATATCATTCAAATCAACTGGATTTCATTTTCTAGAGAGAAAAGAAATCCGTTATAGAGCGAATAAAGAGAGAGCCCATTTCTACATGTTCTTTTCAGCACCAATGAAATTTGGAGTAGTCAGAAAATCCGTTGGTCTACGAGACCTTGAGGGTTCAAGTCCCTCTATCCCCAAGTTTGGGAAAATATTGCAAATATTAGTGTTGGATTGACTAATTTATTAGTTTATTTTAAAATAAAGGGTGAGCATAGTCATAGTAAGTTTAGTTATCACTCTGTGAGAACAAATTCGTGTTACCGGCCGGGATAGCTCAGTTGGTAGAGCAGAGGACTGAAAATTCTCGTGTCACCAGTTCAATTCTGGTTCCTGGTATTCAATTCTGTTTTGATTACTATTAAGTAAAGTAATTTAAAGCTTTATCCTTATGCTGTGATTTCGATTAATTCTTTTTTTACTCGAACCTTCTTGGTAAAGCAGAATCCTAATCATATTGTCTTGATGACTCTTCTTTTTGCTTGATATTTTTTTTATATTTCTCACAAAATCTCATCCATCTTGCAAAGAGTTTTTCTTTGATGAACATAGACTAAGACCTAGATTTTGATTTCTTATACACCTCAAAGTTCATTAAGTAATAACCATTTTTCTGAGGTTTCATACTCGTTATATACTTTGAATGGAGATGAAACCGAGACCATATCATCTCAACTCAGATGAATCAAAATTTCTATTGCTTCTAATCATACTATTTTTCCCTCCTGATATATAAACAGATCCTTTTCTGTCAAGGTCATTTTTCATTTTATTGAATCAATTTGATGAGAAAAGGATATTATCTATGTTTTAATATATCATTGTTTGCAAAAATGTTATTTATATGTATATGACCTACTTAACTCAGTGGTTAGAGTATCGCTTTCATAAGGCGAGAGTCATTGGTTCAAATCCAATAGTAGGTATAAATCGAAATCTTCTAAGACTGGCTCGAGCCCCCCCGAAAAAAAGGGGGGGGGGGGGGGGAGCTCTAATTAGGTAAAACTGCGTTTATAGCTTCTAATCTGGTTCTAGCTCTTTTGATAGCTAGATCAACTTCAATTTTTTGTCTTTTGCCTAGAACTCGATTTGCGTTAGCTTTAGCTTGTTGAAAAACTTCCTGTGCTTCTTGAGGATCAATGTCAACACCCTTCTCTGCATCATTTACCCATAAAATAATTTGATTTTGCTCTATCTTGGCAAAACCACCCATCAAAGCAATAGTAGACCATTTTTCATTAATACGTATTTTCATAACCGCTATATCCACAGCAGTAACAAGTGAAGCATGGTTTGGTAAGATGCCAATTTTACCACTATTAGTGGAAAGTATGATTTCTTTTACTTGGGAATCCCAAACAACTCGAGTAGGAGTTAATACACGAAGATTTAGTGTCATTTTTTTAAATTCAAATTTTACTTATTAATAGCCTTCGCGGTAGATTTCTCTTATCATTTTATAACTTCATCGATATTACCAATCAAGTAAAAGGATTGTTCAGGGAGACCATCTAAATCTCCGGCAAGAATCATTTGAAAACCTCTTGTTGTTTCAATAAGACTAACATATTTCCCTGGGGAACCCGTAAAAACCTCTGCTACAAAAAAGGGCTGTGATAAAAAACGTTCAATTTTTCGTGCTCTGGCTACAGTTAATCGGTCTTCTTCTGATAATTCATCTAGTCCAAGAATAGCTATAATATCTTGAAGTTCTTTGTAACGTTGCAAGGTTTGTTTCACTTCTTGTGCAATCTCATAATGTTTTTCACCTACAATCCTAGGTTGAAGCATAGCAGATGTGGAATCTAATGGGTCAACTGCTGGGTAGATTCCTTTGGCAGCTAATCCTCTAGAAAGTACAGTAGTAGCATCCAAATGTGCGAATGTTGTAGCAGGAGCGGGATCAGTCAAGTCGTCCGCAGGTACATAAACTGCTTGGATAGAGGTTATAGACCCTTTTTTAGTAGAAGTTATTCTCTCTTGCAAAGAACCCATTTCTGTACTAAGGGTTGGTTGATAACCTACAGCAGAGGGCATTCTGCCCAATAGAGCAGATACTTCAGATCCAGCTTGAACAAAGCGGAAAATATTATCTATAAATAAAAGTACATCTTGTTCGTTCACATCTCGGAAATATTCTGCCATAGTTAGGGCGGTTAAACCAACTCTCATACGAGCTCCTGGTGGTTCATTCATTTGGCCATAGACCAGAGCTACTTTGGATTCTATTATATTTTTTTCATTGATTACTCCGGATTCCTTCATTTCCATGTAAAGATCATTTCCTTCACGAGTACGTTCTCCTACGCCGCCAAAAACGGAAACACCACCATGAGCTTTAGCTATGTTATTGATTAACTCCATAATTAGCACTGTTTTACCCACTCCTGCTCCCCCAAAGAGACCAATTTTGCCACCACGTCGGTAAGGTGCTAAAAGGTCCACGACTTTAATGCCTGTTTCAAAAATTGCCAAATTAATATCTAATTGTGAAAAGGCAGGGGCGGGTCGATGAATAGGAAATGTTGTACTTGTGTCTATAGGACCTAAATTATCAACAGGTTCTCCAAGAACGTTGAAAATTCGTCCCAGAGTCATTTTACCGACGGGTACACTAAGAGGAGCTCCTGTATCAATTACTTTCATTCCTCTCATCAAACCGTCTGTCGCGCTCATAGCTACAGTTCTAACTGTATTGTTTCCCAATAACTGTTGTACTTCACAAGTAATATTAATTTCCTTACTGCCTATTTGACCTTTCACAATCAAAGAATTGTAAATATTAGGTAGATTCCCCAGAGGGAAGGATACATCCAGTACCGGACCAATTATTTGAGTAATATGTCCTACATTTTTTTGTATCTTTGTTGATACAAAAAAAAGAAAACTTTGGGTTCTCATAAAAATCAAAATTAAAAGCATGATTGAAAAAATCCAAGAAGTCCATATCAAATCAATTGAATCAGTCAAAAACTAACTCGATTTTATTTTACTCTTTTGTAGTAGGTTAATAGCATAATTCAATCTTTTTTTGTTTTACATGTTCAATGAATAAGAAAATAAACTACATCTTTTTTATATTTATACATTTATCCTAGAAATATTCTGAGAAGAATGACTTTTAAAAGTAAAAATTGGGTTGCATTATATATAAAAAAATTTTAAAATAAAAAGTGTATCCAAAATCTACCAATAAGGAAGAAAAGAGTCTATAAAAGAAAATGTCGAGCAGACCTCGTTCTTGTCAGAAATATGATTTGATTTAGGGAGGGACTTATGTCACCAAAAACAGAAACTAAAGCAAGCGTAGGATTTAAAGCTGGTGTTAAAGATTATAGATTAACTTATTATACTCCAGAGTATCAGACTAAGAACACTGATATCTTGGCAGCATTCCGAGTAACTCCTCAACCTGGAGTACCGCCCGAGGAAGCAGGCGCAGCGGTAGCTGCTGAATCTTCTACAGGTACATGGACCACAGTTTGGACTGATGGTCTTACTAGTCTTGATCGTTACAAAGGACGATGCTATGATATCGAACCTGTTCCGGGAGAAGACAATCAATTTATTGCTTATGTAGCATATCCTTTGGACCTTTTTGAAGAAGGTTCTGTTACTAACATGTTTACTTCTATTGTGGGGAATGTTTTTGGTTTTAAAGCTCTACGAGCTCTACGCCTAGAAGATTTGCGAATTCCTCCTGCTTATATCAAAACATTTCAAGGTCCACCTCATGGGATCCAAGTAGAAAGAGATAAATTAAACAAATATGGACGTCCTTTGTTGGGATGTACCATCAAACCTAAATTAGGTCTATCTGCTAAAAATTACGGTAGAGCAGTTTATGAATGTCTTCGTGGCGGACTAGATTTTACTAAAGATGATGAAAATGTAAATTCTCAACCCTTTATGCGTTGGAGAGATCGCTTTGTTTTTTGCGCGGAAGCTCTTTATAAAGCTCAAGCTGAAACAGGTGAAATTAAGGGACATTACTTAAATGCTACTGCGGGTACATGTGAAGAAATGATAAAAAGAGCAGTATTCGCAAGAGAATTAGGGGTTCCGATTGTTATGCATGATTATTTAACAGGAGGTTTCACTGCAAATACCACTTTAGCTCATTATTGCCGAGATAATGGCTTACTTCTTCATATTCATCGTGCAATGCATGCAGTTATTGATAGACAAAAAAATCATGGTATGCACTTCCGTGTACTGGCTAAAGCATTACGAATGTCCGGTGGAGATCATATTCATGCCGGTACTGTCGTAGGTAAACTTGAAGGAGAACGAGAAATTACTTTAGGTTTTGTGGATTTACTTCGTGATGACTTTATTGAAAAAGATCGAAGTCGTGGTATTTATTTCGAGCAAGATTGGGTATCTATGCCAGGTGTTCTGCCTGTTGCTTCAGGAGGTATTCACGTTTGGCATATGCCTGCTTTGACCGATATCTTTGGAGATGACGCTGTATTACAATTTGGTGGAGGAACCTTAGGACATCCTTGGGGAAATGCACCCGGTGCCGTAGCTAATCGGGTTGCTTTAGAAGCTTGTGTCCAAGCTCGTAATGAAGGACGTGATCTTGCTCGTGAAGGGAATGAAGTAATTCGTGAAGCTTGTAAGTGGAGTCCTGAACTAGCTGCTGCTTGTGAAGTATGGAAAGAAATCAAGTTTGAATTTGATAGTGTGGATACGCTATAGTAGTTTCAACTAGGAAACTTTTGATTTCTATTTTTCGGGGGTCTGGGGGTCTACCCAGACTCTTTCATTGATTCTTGTTGGAGTTTACTTAGTATTTTTGGTCAGGAGTTAGCAGCTCAGTGGAAAAGAGCCCACGGTTCCAGACCATGATGTCAAGGGTTCAACCCCCTTCTAGCTCATAATAGATTTCATATAGAAAAAACTTTATACACTTCCAGATGTGCGATTTTTCTTTCTAGCATTGTCTGTGAATAATATACAATGTTAGAAAGAAAAAGAAACAAATTTCTATTTTTTTCTATGGTAAATTCTAACTTATCTTCCATTTTTGTACCTATAGTGGGTTTAGTTTTCTCGGCCCTTACAATGGTACTTTCTTTTTTGTACATCCAAAAAGATGAAATATTATGAAAACGAAGAATTAGTTTCCCAATCTTAAAAATGTTGATACAAAGCTAGTGAAAGTAAGGAATAGCCCGTCTCGCCCTTGCTTATTCCTTCTCTTCACTTCAATTTAATTGAGATATGACTTATATGAATCATCAATCAAAAAGGCTTTGGATAGAGTCTATCCAAGGTTCTCGAAGAAAAAGTAATTTTTTGTTTGCCTCTGTTCTTTTTGCAGGTGCATTAGGTTTTTTTCTAGTTGGATTTTCAAGTTATCTTGGCAGGAACCTTATACCCCTACTGTTTTTTGAAAAAATACTTTTTATTCCACAAGGGATTATAATGTGTTTTTATGGTATTGCAGGCCTTTTTTTTAGCTTTTATTTTTGGTGTACAATTTTTTTTGATGTGGGTAGTGGTTACAATCAGATTGATGAAAAAAAAGGAATTATATGTCTTTTTCGTTGGGGATTCCCAGGAAGAACTCGTCGTGTTTATTTACGATTTTCTATCGAAAATGTTCAGATGATCACAATGCAAGTACAAAAAAGTCTTTTTTCTAGCCACCATGTCCTTTATATGAAAGTAAGGGGATTACCAGACATTCCTTTAGCTCGTACTGGGGAAAAAATTCATCAAAAAGAAATGGAACAAAAAGCTGTAGAATTAGCTCGTTTTTTGCGTGTGTCTATTGAAGGAGTTTGATTAGACATAGACAATTCTATAAAAATATTTGTAGTTTTCATTTTAAAAATGAATTGAGAAGAATCCATGGGTTTGATACCTCATTCTATAATTCGTATTATATCTCGACTTCGATCAGAACTCATGAATAAATCAAGTTCATTAGTTATTCATCACATAGAAGTTACACAAAATAGAGCAGCTGTTTCTTTACGATATGTTGCATGTTTTATAGTATTGCCGTGTCTAATTTCTATTTCACTAGAAAAATGCGTAGAATCGTGGGTCACTTTTTGGTGGAATACTAGTTCATCCAAAATATTAGATTATTTACAAGAAGAAAATAATCTAGTAAGAGTTAGTCAAATAGAAGAACTTTTGCTCTTTGAAACAACAGTAGAAGATTTTTCGGAAACACATTTAAAAAAAAATTTTTTGTTCGAGTTGTACAAAAAAGATTGTATCCAAATAGTTACACATTTAGGAACAAATCTTTTAGAATTTATTATTCTAAGCACTTTTCTTTTTATGAGTCAAAAAAAGCTTACAATTTTCTTTTCTTGGATTCGAGAAATTTTCTATAGTATAAACGATACAATGAAAGCTTTTTCAATTCTTTTAATGACTGATCTATGCATTGGGTTCCATTCACCTCATGGTTGGGAAGTCCTTATCAGTTGGATTTCTGAAAATTATGGATTTGTGCATAATGACCAAATCATTTTTAGTCTTGTTTCAACTTTTCCTGTTATTCTAGATACAATTTTGAAATATTGGATTTTCCGCCGATTTAATCGTATATCTCCGTCTCTTGTAGTAATCTATCATTCGATGAATGAATAAAAAATCAGGCCTTTTTTCTTCTCGATTTATAATATTAAAGAATAAATGTAAAATGAAAAACCATCTTTAGGTTGAATAATAAATGAAACGGAGATAAAGAATAGTTCTCGATTCTTCAAAAAAAAAATTTTAAACGAAAAATGATGGAAAAAAAAAATGTTTCTGATTGGATTAGAATATTGGTGGTTCTATCAATCTCCACTTTCATAACGATAAATATAACAACTCGTATTTCTTTTTCAAAAGCATATCCTATTTTTGCCCAAAAAAGTTATGAGAATCCTCGAGAACCTACTGGACGTATTGTATGCGCCAACTGCCACTTGGCTAAAAAACCTGTAGAGATCGAAGTTCCGCAATCTGTGCTTCCTAATAGCGTTTTTGAAGCAGTTGTGAAAATTCCTTATGACACACAAATCAAACAAGTTCTAGTTAACGGGAAAAAGGGAAACTTAAATGTAGGAGCTGTTTTAATCTTACCCGAAGGTTTTGAACTAGCTCCTCCGGATCGTATTTCTCCTGAAATAAAAGAAAAAATAGGTAATCTACCTTTTCAAAATTATCGCCCCTTCCAAAAAAATATTCTTGTAATAGGTCCTATTCCTGGTCAAAAATACAAGGAAATTGTATTTCCAATCCTATCCCCGGATCCTGCTCTAAAAAAAGAATCGCACTTCTGGAAATATCCTATATATGCCGGAGGTAATAGAGGAAGAGGTCAAGTTTATCCTGATGGTAGCCAAAGCAATAATACAATATTTAATGCTTCATTAACGGGTAGAATCAGCAAAATTTTACGTAAAGAGAAAGGGGGATACGAGGTACTGATTGAGAATATATCGCAAGGCCGATCTGGTGTTGACATAATACCTCCGGGCCCCGAACTTCTTGTTTCGGAAGGTGATTTTGTTAAGGCAGATCAACCATTAACAAATAATCCTAATGTGGGTGGATTTGGTCAGGTAAATGCGGAAATAGTACTGCAAGACCCATTTCGTATTCAAGGTCTTTTATTCTTCTTAACGTCGGTTGTTTTGGCGCAGATTTTTCTGGTACTTAAAAAGAAACAATTTGAAAAAGTTCAATTATCCGAAATGAATTTTTAGCTCGTATTTTCTCTTTTTTTTTTTCGTTTTTATGATAGGTCATCATACTTTGACTAAAAGTTTGAAAGATGCCGACCTTACCTTTTAAGGTAAGGTCAGTTAAGTATATTTTTCTTATTATAGGGATGACCCTAATCCTGAATAGGAGCCGTAGAAAAAGATACCGACCAAACTAATTACAAGAATACCCGTTACGGTACCTACCAACCAAAGAGGTATTCTCCCGGTAGTATCAGCCATGTTTATTACTCCTCTTCCATTTTATTGAAATTTAATAGTTATACTCAAAAAAAAAATCGTCCTAAATTTTGTTATAAATCATTTCTTTCAGAATGAAAAAAAATTTGTGTGTGTTTTTTTTTTTTAATTGAAAAAGTAACTGGAGAATAAAACAGCAAGTACAAAAATAAGTAACAATCCCCAGTATAGGCTGGTACGATTTAATTCTACACTTTGTTCGTTCGGATTTGATTGTGTCATAGCTTAATATTTTATCGTTGGATGAACTGCATTGCAGAAATGGATCCCAAAAAAAAGACTGTAGGGACAGCTAAACCGTGAATAGCCAGCCATCGAACGGTAAAAATTGGATAGATTCTATCTATAGTCATTAGTGTCTCCTAAAAAGATTTAGTAAAATTCTCCAGCTGTTCTAAAGAATCAAAACGGCCAGTTATTAAAGGAACTTCCTGTTGATTTTCTGTGAAATACTCGTTTGGTCGAGGACTTCCAAAAACATCATAAGCCAACCCTGTACTGACGAATAACCAACCTGCAACAAACAGAGAAGGTATAGTAATGCTATGAATAACCCAGTATCGAATACTTGTAAGAATGTCCGCAAAGGATCGTTCTCCGGTATTTCCAGACATATGCAACTCCAATAATAATGAATTAATGAATATTAATTCTATTTTATATCGGCAAAGGGAATTGATCCCCTAAACTAGAAAATACAAAAGCAGAAAAAGGTTTTTACGGTCTTTTCTTTTGTAAATTCTAAAAATTAAAATAAGTTAGGATGGATTTCTACTTGACCATTATACTAACAATTTGATAGAAAATTGTTTGAACCACTCTTTAATTAAAATTAAAAAGAAAATATATCTTTTTTTTTATATTATAGAAACGTCGGTACTATATCTTACTTATTATAAAACTTTAGTTATTTATCTCTTAAATATATCATTATTGAATTGATTTTAGTTGTTTCATGCCTATTCTAATTAGTTATTTTGGGTTTTTATTAGTTTTTCTTTTTTTCACCTTAATTCTATTTATTGGGTTTAGCAAGATAAGACTTATTTAAATCAATTTTTTTGAGTTTCATTGAAAAAAAAAAAACGTTTGATTATGGAATTCCATCGCGATTTCATGGTACTATTTGATATAGCTATAATTTCTAATTTTTTGAATGAAAATGGTTGAAACTCTGTTATCCGGGATTGTATTAGGTTTAATTCCTATTACTTTGGCTGGACTTTTTGTAACAGCATATTTACAGTATCGACGCGGCGATCAGTTGGAGTTTTAATTCAGGCACTGAATTATCAGAATCACGCTCTGTAGGATTTGAACCTACGGCATTAGGTTTTGGAGACCTACGTTCTACCAAGCTGAACTAAGAGCGCTTTTTTGGGATATGACTTTATCCACTCTCTGTGATTAAAGACTAGCTAGTCCGATTAGTTTTAATGAATAGATAGGGATGACAGGATTTGAACCTGCGACATTTTGTACCCAAAACAAACGCGCTACCCAAGCTGCGCTACATCCCTTAGAATCAATGGATTAATCAACAATGTTATTTTAATCTCTAATACATACGAAAAGTCTTTTTTTTCGACAAAATAGAAAATTCAAACGCCGTCATACTATAAGAAATTAGTAACGTTTCTTACCTAGGTTAGGTAATGCTAGAATTAGTCGACTTTTTAAAGTACTTTTAAATATAAAAGGAAAATAAATGCTTTATGCAATATATAAAAAAATATCTTTCGACAGCACCCGTTTTAGCAACTTTATGGTTTGGTTCTTTAGCTGGTTTTTTAATTGAAATAAATCGGTTTTTCCCGGATGCTCTTAGTTTTCCTTTTTCTTTTTAACGCTCTATATTATAAATAAATAAATAAATAAATAAATAAAAAAAAGGATTTGAAATAAATTGATGGAACTAGGAATATATCGCCTGACGTTCTTTTTTTGATTCAAAAAAATAAATAAAATAGACTACTACAAAAATGTCAGAAAACATAGGCGCACGAGTGGTAATTTTTTTAGAATGTATTAATTGTAACCTTTTTAGATATACAACTAAAAAGAATCGATACAATACATCCATGCCCTTGGCATTAAAGAAATTTTGTCCTTTTTGTTTGAAACATACCATTCACAAAGAGAGAAAGAAATAAACGGAATACATAACAACAACAGTTCACAGAAACTATTTTCTCATAAACCTTTTATTTAAACGATATTAATATGTCTAAGCAATCTTTTGATTTTAAACGATATAAGCCTGAGATACCATCTGGTAGTCGGAAACGTTACCCAAAAGTTCCAAAAAAACCTAATCTAATAAAGTCAGAGAATCAGATTAATTATAAAAATATGAGTCTAATTAATCAATTTATTAGCCAGCGCGGAAAAATCTTATCCAGGAAAGTGAATAATTTAACCTGTAAACAACAACGTCTTATATCTATTGCTATTAAACGAGCTCGTATTCTAGGGTTGCTACCTTTTATGGTCAAAAAAAAGTTGAAAAAATTGTAATTTTTGCGTTTTTTTATGAGTGACGTCAAAGTTCATGATTTTCCATTTCCCGGAGGGGATCCCCGGGGATTTTTTTTTCTTTTTATGCCAAAATGTTTTTCGAAATGATATAAAAAGAATTATTCTCTAATGTAGCTATTTGCGCAAGTGTTTTCCGATTTGAAGGTAACCGCTTTTTGTACATACAGTTTATGTATTTATTGTAAGGAACCCCTAAACGACGAACTGCTGCATTAATTCGAACAATCCACAAGCAGCGAAAATTTCTCTTTTGTTTCAGTCGATCGCGTTTAGCCGAGGTTAGAGCTTTTTGCTTCTGCTGCTTAGCAGCTCGGAACTGTTTGGAATGGGACCCGTGAAATCCTGACGCAAAAGCGAGATTTTTGTTTCGGCGACGTCGAGTTATATATCCGCGTTTTACTCTGGTCATTAATTTAAATTCTTATATATATGTTTAGTTTATTTATATACTGACTTTTCTTTTTTGGAAAAGAAATGTTCCAAAGGCTTTAGCTATTCTAACCTTCCCAACCAAAAAGAATCACTTATTTCACTAAAAGATTTGAATAATTATGGGTTTCTTCGTCTATATGGTTCTTTCTCTAACGGCGAGGTCCTCTCTATATGCCGGAGCTAAAACTAAAAGAGTATGCTTTTGGTAATTTGTATTATCTACCGTCTTCAGCTCTACCCCTCCCCCCCCAAAAAAAGGAAATTTCTTTAAAAACTTCAAAAAATTTAAAGTACAGTAACGACATGTTATTTCGAGAATTAGCGGAGTAGCTGATCTTATTTTTCCGTCATTTGCAACAAAAAGAAGTTTTTCATTTTGATGATTCCCTGCTCCGAATGACTGTTTTCTGCCAAAGAGGAATTGCTTTTCATCTCAGATCCAAGTGATTGGATTTGCACCAACAAAAACCATAAATTTCATCTTCCTAGAGATGATAGATCTTTACTTTTTGATAACAAGAAAGCTCTTCTTGGAAGAACGTTCTAGTTTTTTCTGATCTAAACGAGTCGCACATACACCCTAGCACAAACTCCTCTGCGTTGAGGACATTTTTGAAGAGCACGAGAACTGCCTACCTTTTTTTTTGGTTGTCTCGCAATTCTAATAAGTTGAGGAAGTGTGGGCATTTTGGTGGTTTATTCAATTTTACTGGTTAGGATCAATCCTAACCAGGCTTTAGAAAACTCTTTTTTTTATCTTGAACTTCTCTCTATCCTAGAGTTGATTATTTATTCGTCGAATTGTAGAGAAAGGTTTTGCTCAATCTTGTACAGCACCTTTAGTGCTTCTAATCTTTCTAGCTCTTCTAGCTTCTTCTAAAACATGGTTTGGGATTAGCCCAAAACCTTCGTTTCCTTCTTCTGGAATTTCAAAGGGAGGTTCTTCCTTGTTTGGTTCCCACATTGGAAGTGCTACTCTATCAACAAGTCCGAAATCAACTGCTTCCTCTGGTGACATGTAAGTATTTTTGTCAAGGGCATTTTCTATTAATTCTTCGAATTGGGGTGTTCTGAGACAATAACATTGTACAATCATTTTTCGCAACTGTTGAACAAAAAAAGCGTCCTTCGCAAAAAGCCAGGCTGGTCCATCACGAAGAGATGCTCTTGGTTGGTGGATCATTATTCTACTATGAGGTCCTGTATTACGAAATCCAAAGGTTCCGGCACTTAAAACTAAGGTTGCTGTTGAAGCAACTAGGCCAAGACCGATTGTATGTATTGTTTCTCTAAGCTGAAGCATAATATCAAAGATACTTAAACCGGGTAATATAGCTCCGCCACACGAGTTTATATACATGAAAATCTGTCTACTTTTTCCTTTACGTATATCGTCTATAAACAAGTAAAGCAAAATACCTACAAATATACTTCCAATATCTTCATCAACGGGTTGTCCTAAAAAAATACAACGAGTTCTAGACATTACGTCGATTGGAGTAGATAAGAGCAATCTCTCCTTGTGAACCGTACGTGTACTTTTCCCAACATACGGCTCTAGTCGCTAGGAAACGAAAAAGGCTATTTGTTTTCCAAAACTTGGTCCAATTTTTTTTTTGTAACGCTAATAATTCTAAATTTCAAAAGTATTGGACTACTTTCTGAAACGTTTAAAATTAAACAAAACAGTTTGCTTGTTCCCTTTACCGAGTTCTGCATCTAATCTTTAGGTTTTACTTCTATTCCTATACAAATGATCTCTTATTCCTCTTACTTATAGATTAAGGAAGTTTATGTAAGTTAGGTTTATATACTAAGATGACTAAGAGTAGAATATAATTAATATATATATATATATATATATATATATAGATTATATCTGCTCAAAAGTTGGATGGGCGGAAATGAATGAAATTTCAAAATAACCTTGGATTTAACTTTCTTTTATAGTATAAAAACGAACAATATAAAAATACTTTATGCGTTGGGTTCTTTTCCAAAAAAAAAAATGATCCAATAAAGTAAAAATCATTCCATCAGACGGGAAATGAATGGAAAAATTCCATAAAATCTATACGAGATTCAAGTCACACTATAAGTCAGCCCAGTCCAAAACTTCTTCTTTTGTTTCTTTTTTCTTTTTATTATCTTTGTTTTCCGGCTCTTTATCCTCTCCTGTTTCGTTATCTTTTGCCAAAGTCATAATAGGTGCCTCATGCATTATATTATTCTTAGTTTTTTTTGATCCTAGAACCGGAAAAGTACATGGGGTCTCATTCTTTCGTTTAGGCTTAGGTATTGTTGTCTCTTCAAAAAAGTGATTAAATTGAATCTCTTGAGGAGTTCTATCATCTTCTTTTCTTGACGGAGGGTCATCTTCACCAAAAAAACGAACTTTTGGGATACCAAGGGGCATTTTTTTTAGATCCTTTTTTTTCTCTTTTTATTCTCCTTCTTCTCTTTCTTTTTGTTTTCCAAATTTTGTAAGTATTTTTTTAATGGTACCAATCCTTAAATTTTGTAAATTGAAACATAAAAGATAAAATATTTTTGCTTCTCCTACCGGTGTTTTTATTCAACATAGTTTTATAAAAGGAAGGATGATCCAACCTAAAATTCAGTGTGTTTTTATAATGTAAGAAAGTTCAATCTTTTTTTTGAAAAAGAGGTGTTTAATGGGTTTACCTTGGTATCGTGTGCATACTGTTGTCTTGAATGATCCTGGCCGGTTAATTTCTGTGCATATAATGCATACAGCTTTAGTAGCGGGTTGGGCCGGTTCAATGGCTTTGTATGAATTAGCAGTTTTTGACCCATCTGATCCTGTTCTTGATCCTATGTGGAGACAAGGTATGTTTATTTTACCTTTTATGACTCGTTTAGGAATAAAAGAATCTTGGGGCGGATGGAGTATTACTGGAGAAACTGAAGCTAATCCGGGATTTTGGAGTTACGAGGGTGTCGCTGGAGCTCATATTGTGTTTTCAGGTTTATGTTTTTTATCAGCGATCTGGCATTGGGTATACTGGGATCTTGAAATATTTACAGATCCGCGCACAGGAAAACCTTCTTTAGATTTACCAAAAATTTTTGGTATTCATTTATTTCTTTCCGGAGTAGTTTGCTTTGGATTCGGAGCTTTTCATGTTACAGGTTTATATGGTCCTGGAATTTGGATTTCTGATCCTTTTGGACTTACTGGAAAAATACAACCTGTAAGCCCAGCTTGGGGAGCTGAAGGCTTTGATCCTTTTGTTCCAGGAGGAATAGCGTCGCATCATGTTGCTGCAGGTCTATTGGGAATCATCGCGGGTCTATTTCATCTCAGTGTTCGTCCTCCTCAACGATTGTATAAAGGATTACGTATGGGAAATATTGAGACCGTTTTATCTAGCAGTATTGCTGCTGTTTTTTTTGCATCTTTTATTGTTGCTGGAACCATGTGGTATGGGTCAGCAACAACCCCAATTGAATTATTTGGTCCGACTCGATATCAATGGGATCAGGGGTACTTTCAACAAGAAATAGATCGACGAGTTCGCGCTGGTTTGAATAAAAATTTAAGTCTGTCCGAAGCTTGGTCTAAAATTCCTGAAAAACTAGCCTTTTACGATTACATTGGAAACAATCCTGCTAAAGGTGGATTATTCCGAGCGGGTGCAATGGACAATGGAGATGGAATAGCTATTGGTTGGTTAGGACACCCCATTTTCAAGGATAAGGACGGAAACGAACTTTTTGTTCGTCGTATGCCTACTTTTTTTGAAACATTTCCAGTAGTTCTAGTGGACAAAGAAGGTGTTGTGAAAGCGGATGTTCCTTTTAGGAGGTCAGAATCCAAATATAGCGTGGAACAGGTCGGCGTAACTGTCGAGTTTTATGGTGGAGAACTTGATGGAGTAAGTTTTAGCGATCCTACTATAGTGAAAAAATATGCGAGACGTGCTCAATTGGGGGAAATTTTTGAATTAGATCGTGCTACTTTAAAATCAGATGGGGTTTTTCGGAGTAGTCCAAGAGGTTGGTTTACTTTTGGACACGCTACTTTTGCTCTTCTTTTCTTCTTTGGACACATTTGGCATGGTTCTAGAACACTATTCCGAGATATTTTTGCTGGTATCGATCCAGAACTAAATGCGCAAGTCGAATTTGGAGCATTCCAAAAATTGGGAGATCCTACCACGAAAAAACAAGTCATATAAAGACTTACGTCTATTACTTATTACTTAGTACGAAAGTTGTAAAAAAAAAAAAAACGATTGAATCTATGGAAGCATTGGTTTATACATTCCTTTTGGTTTCGACTTTAGGAATTCTATTTTTTGCTATTTTCTTTAGAGAACCGCCCAAAGTTCCGACTAAAGGAGGAAAAGAAAATTAAATAAAACAAACAAAAAAGGGAAGTCCACACTTCCCTTTTTTGTTTGTTTTAGTCTTCATGATTGTCAAAGGGGTCTATAAGACCTTCAGAAGGTCGTCCAAAGGATGTATATAGGGCATATCCTGTTAAACTTACGAGCAAGCACGATACAAAGATAGCGACTAAGTTTGCAGTTTCCATTTTTAGGTAACTAATAAAAAGAATTTATCTAATTATACTATATTAATAAATAAAAACATAGTATACAAAGTTAACAGATTTCAACAAAATATTTTATATGGCTACACAAACCGTGAATGATACTTCCAGAACCAGACCAAGAAAAACTGGGGTAGGGAGTTACTTAAAACCACTTAATCGTGAATATGGTAAAGTCGCCCCCGGATGGGGAACTACTGCCCTTATGGTTGTTGCAATGGTTTTATTTGCAGTATTTTTATCTCTTTTATTGGAGATCTATAATTCGTCTATTTTATTGACCGGAATTCCTGTTAGTTGGGTATAGAACTGGATCTCAAACTTTTTCTAAAAATATCTATTTTTGTTTTACGATAGTTTGATCGTGTCATTTTTGAAAAGAATTTACAAAAAAAAATGGGTGTGCGACTTGTTACATTCGATATTAATAGTACAGAAGACTAGTCTGTTATCTTTAGATAATCTTTCCTCGTTGGAGGTTAACTTAGAATTTCTAAAGCACGAGTTTTCTTTTTTATTATAGAAAAAAGGTCTGAACTAGGATTTACTGTTGTAATTTTTACTTTGTATCTAAATGAATAACAACAAAGATTTCGACTCTGAAAAAATCCAACAGGACCTTACCCAAAGAACCTTTTGTTAAGTGAATCTTCGGAGTAAAAACAAAATCTGAGGTTTAGAACAATTTGTTAATTCTTTTTCAGGTTTAAACAATCAAAATCCTATTCATTAAACAGAAATTCAAAAATTATGAATGGAAGAAAAGATTCTTCAAAAGGCCTTTATTGAGCCTACTTGAAATTTTGGCATTATCTTATATATGTTATAGATAATTACCTCAATTACGGTATTTTTGTTTAAGCTGTACGAAGGGAAAGTTTCATGTACAGTTTTTTGAAGGGGTTAACCTATCTCGATAAAGTATATGACTGGTTTGAAGAGCGTCTAGAGATTCAAGCAATTGCAGATGATATCACTAGTAAATATGTTCCTCCTCATGTTAATATATTTTATTGTCTCGGAGGAATTACATTAACTTGTTTTTTGGTACAGGTGGCCACCGGTTTTGCTATGACTTTCTACTATCGTCCAACAGTTACCGAAGCTTTTGCTTCGGTTCAGTACATAATAAGTGAAGTCAATTTTGGTTGGTTAATTCGATCAATTCATCGATGGTCAGCAAGCATGATGGTTCTCATGATGATTTTGCATGTATTCCGTGTTTATTTAACAGGTGGTTTTAAAAAACCTCGTGAATTAACTTGGGTTACTGGAGTTATTCTAGCTGTACTGACTGTTTCTTTTGGTGTAACTGGTTATTCTTTACCTTGGGACCAAATTGGTTATTGGGCAGTCAAAATTGTAACTGGCGTACCCGAGGCTATTCCTGTAATAGGTTCTTCTTTAGTTGAGTTATTACGTGGAAGTGTTAGCGTGGGTCAATCGACCTTAACTCGGTTCTATAGTTTACATACCTTTATATTACCACTTCTTAGTGCAATATTTATGCTAATGCATTTTCTAATGATTCGTAAACAAGGTATTTCGGGTCCTTTATAAAAAGAAAAATAATTTTTTTTTTAGGGTATAACATACTTGCCAAGAATATTGCTTGTTTTTTCGAGCTAGATTCTTCGGATTCTTCCTTTTCCTTAAGGATTTCAAATAAAAAGAAAAATTCAATGGAGAAAATGGATTATGGGAGTGTGTGACTTGAATTATTGATTAAGCCTGTCGGATTAAATCTGCCACAGAAAGATCCTGTGTATTCCCCTTATCCCAACGTCTTTCTCAAAGAAAAAGAAAGTTCCTAATCTGGGTAGACTTTTTTTTTTCTATGATTTGTATAGGCTCCGTGAATTCTAGTCAATTTCTTATTTTCATAGTTATAAAATGCACTCATTTCCTTTGCATTTTAACAGAATAACTATCGGAGTAAAAAAAAGGATCTAAGGAAAAGTAAAGGGAATTTCATTAACAAGTCAATACCTTGTTAAAAATAAACTTTAGACTTTTTTTGTTTATCAAAAAAATTACAAGGATGAAGATGACCCAGAAAGCGAGTATTTTGTTTCACAATTTATTTCATGCGTACTTGGGTAAAAGCATTTTATAGCATAGAATTCTTTGCTTGTTATTTCTTTAAATTCTTGTTTGAGCCGGATGATTCAAATTGGCATGTCCGGATCTTACGGGGGATAGATCTAGAAAGATAAGATCTACTTATCCCAATAACAAAAAAACCCGATTTAAAAGATCCTGTACTAAGATCGCGATTAGCTAAAGGAATGGGACATAATTATTATGGAGAGCCCGCGTGGCCTAATGATCTTTTATATATTTTTCCGGTAGTTATTTTAGGTACTATTGCGTGTACGATAGGTTTAGCAGTGTTAGAACCATCGATGATTGGTGAACCCGCAAATCCTTTTGCAACTCCTTTAGAAATCTTACCCGAATGGTATTTTTTCCCAGTTTTCCAAATACTTCGTACAGTACCGAATAAATTTTTTGGTGTCCTTTTGATGATCTCTGTACCTGTGGGTTTATTAACAGTACCTTTTTTAGAGAACGTTAATCAATTTCAAAATCCTTTTCGTCGTCCAGTAGCTACAACAGTTTTTCTTATCGGTACTGCCTTATCCCTTTGGTTAGGTATCGGAGCTGCTTTGCCTATTGAAGAGTCGTTAACCTTAGGACTTTTCTAATGTAATTTTTAGTCTATTTTCACTCAAAGTTTTTCATAAAAAATTTTTTTTTATTAAAGTGTATAATACACTTTAATAAAAAAAAATCTATTTCACGTAACCCTCCCCCCTATTTTTTTTTGTTTCTATCTTTAGTTACTAAAGATAGAGGGTTGGGTTTCTTTTGGCTATTTTTTATATTTTGTTCTACGCAAAGCAACGGAATAATTAAGTCAAGTAAACTCCAACAAGCTTCGTAAATGGTTTCTCTAGGAGTTAATCCCCCGTTTGTCCATATCTCGAAAATAAGCATTTCTTGTATGTTATCTGAACTCTTATAAGAATGAATACTAAAATTCACATTTTGAACCGGTAAAGAAACACCATCTATGGGGAAAAATATGTCCTTTGGTTGTTTCATATTTTCTATAGTATACCTTTTCTTTTTTTCAATCTTCAATGTAACATTGAAGGGGATTCGTTTAGTAAGGCTAGCTATATGCTGGGTATCATCAATGATTTGAATAGAAGATGGTAATATGATGTCTTGAGCTGTTACATTCTTAGGTCCAACAGTACAAATAGATGCTTCGTGAATTCCGTACAATTCACTTCTAAGTACAATTTGTTTCAAGTTCATTAAAATGTCATGAACTGATTCTTTAATACCTATTATGGAAGAATATTCGTGTAGAATATTTTTTTGAAATCTTGCATACGTAATATATGTTCCTTTGACTTCTTGAAGTAAAGTTTTTCGTATAGCAATAGCTAGTGTATTAGCTTGACCTTTCAAAAGCGGAGATATGGAAAAACGACCATAATGAGATCGTTTACTGTCTGTTCTCGATTCCAAGCACTTCCATCGTGGTGAAGATTCTGCAGTTTTTAGTTCATTCCAAATCATATAATGAAAAGTTATACACGTCTTTTGACAGGAGGTCTACATCCATTATGCGGATTGGGTGTTATATCAAGTACTGCACGTATCAGTATTCGACTATGTTGAATGACTCGTAATGCCGCGTCTCGTCCCTTACCACAACCCGTTATCAGGATGGCTGCGCGGTTAATAACTACAGTACGAGTTATGTTTTCTGTTGCTGTTTGAGCAGCGAAAGCTGAACCTTTTTTTGGGCCTTTAAAGCCACATGCACCAGCAGACGACCAAGAAAGCACATGTCCCAAGACATCGGTAACGGTAATAATTGTATTGTTAAAACTTGATTGTATGTGAATGATTCCACGGTCTACTCTACGTATTTCTTTTTTAATACGTCTATTTTTAGATAAATTCCACATAGATTTTGGTTTCATTATTGTACTGCTATACCCTAAAATTTGTTATATATATTTCTAAGCCTATAAAATGCATATTGAAAAAAAAAGAGAAAAAAATTAACCTTGTTTTTGTTTATGTCTTAGATTTAAACAAACTACATAAATTCGCTTTCCTCTACGAATTAATCGACATTTCGAACAAATTTTCCGAACAGAAGCGCGTAGTTTCATATTATTTGGATTAAATGTGTTTATTCTTTTTTGCTCTTTGAGCTAGAAAAAGTATGGATCATTTTTATATTTTTTTGCTAGCTTATTGTTTTATTGAAAATTGAAACGAAATTCTATTAGCTTTTTCTAAATCGATGAATTATACGCCCTTTAGTCAAATCACAAACATGGAGTTCAATTTTGACTCTATCTCCTACAAGTATTCGTATACTATTTTGTCGAATGTTACCCGAAATATAAGCTAGAACAGTTTTTTTATTGTCCAATAAGACTCTAAAAAATCCAGCGGGATGTGCCTCAATAACTAGCCCTTCAAGTTCAATCATATTTTGTCGTTTTTCCATTTTCATGTTTCTTTTTTGGAAAATATATATCTAGCAAAAATGGGTAGAATCTATTACCATGCATAACACAAGATTTCTCCTCCAATTTTTTTTTGTCGAGCTTCGTGGTCTGTCATGATTCCCTGGGAAGTAGAAAGAATTACAATTCCTATCCCGTTTAAAACTTTTGGTATTTTTCGAAAATTGGAATAAATTCGCTGACCAGGTTTGCTTATACGTTTTAGGGTAATTCTTGTTTCTTTCTTTTTCCTGTATTTGAAAGTAAAAATCAAAAAAGATTTTTTCCCTTCTTTATGCTCTCTAATATTATTTATAAAGCCTTCATTTAAAAGTATTTTCCCGAGTTTTTCATTAATCCTAGTCGCAGGTACTCGAACTGTTCGTTTATTTACTATGTAAGCATTTTTGATTGATGTAGTCAAATTGGTAATAGTATCCATGTTGATCTATTTTTTGAATTCTCTTTATTCTTTTTTTTTTTCAAAAAAACATGCTTTTTTTTATAGAGACATTTGTCTAAGTTGCAATTAACCTGTTCTATGTACTTTGTACATATTAGTCATAACACTTCGGGAGCTAATGAAATTATTTTTGTAAAATTCCAATGTCTCAGTTCGTGCAGAACTGGACCGAAAACTCGAGTTCCCTTTGGATTTCCTTTTTGATCAACGATAATTGCTGCATTCTCATCAGTTTGTATTCTTGTTCCATCATTACGTTGGAATTCTTTAGAAGTACGTATAACTACTGCTCTAATAACTTCAGATTCTTCTATTTTTGCATTAGGAACTGCTTCTTTAATAACAGCGATGATTACATTCCCAATATGCGCATATCTTTGAAAACTTGCTCCTATAATCCTAATGCACATTATTTTTCGTGCTCCACTGTTATCAGCAACGTTTAAATATGTTTGAGGCTGAATCATTTTTCCTCCAAGGAAGTTTGTTAGTGTATCAAATCAAAAAAAGATAAAAGAAGATCTTTTTTTGATTTGGGCAATTTAAATTCTTAAAAATTGAGTGCGTATACGCATCTTGTAAGCTACTATTTGAGCAGCTCTTCGAGCTACAGTTTCAGAAACTTCTCCCATCTCATAAAGTATTCGACCTGGTTTAACAACAGCTACCCAAAAAAGGGTATCACCTTTTCCTGAACCCATGCGAGTGTCAGCGGGTTTCTTTGTAATAGGCTTGTCAGGAAATATACGTATCCATATTTTTATGCCACGTCGAGCAGTACGAGTAATTGTTCTCCGCCCTGCTTCTATTTGTCCAGCTGTAACCCAAGCAGGTTCAAGTGCTTGAATAGCAAACTTACCAAAAAAAATCTGATTACCCCGGTGGCTCTTTCCTTTTATTCTTCCTCTATGTTGTTTGCGGAATTTCGTTTTTTTGGGGTTATAGTCGATGGATTCCGTTATCATAGTTTTTATTCCCTTCGCTAATTCAAAACCGGACATGAAAATTTTTTATCATCCGGCTCCCTGTGATAGTAAAGATTTCCATTCTAAAACAGTTTAGGCCAGTAACTTCTAAATCAATAATATAAAACTTCAACTAAACAATAAGATTCACAGATGAATATAGACTCTTTAGTAGATATTTTTCTTATTTTTTTTGGTTTTATTCATCATCCTATCCTATGATAACAATATATCCACAAGTTTCATCGTTTCTATAGCTTCCAACAAAATATTGCTTAGGTTTACTTTTCTTCTACAGTGGAGCTTAACTTTCATTTTTTTTTACAGAATTGGTTGACTTAGTTCCCATCGACTCAAAGCTCTTTTCTTTTTATAAAATGAGGTCGATAACGACTTTTCTGCTTTATTACACTTTCAAGGTAGGCTTATTTATGAACCATACAATACCATAAAAAATAGTATTGATTTTTCGATTTTTTTTTTCGATATTATCTTATTTTGCTTCACGAAAGAATACTTCTTACGTGTAATAAAGTTCAAAAGTAAAAAAAAAGCTTAGTTTTAACGAGTCGCACACTAAGCATAGCATAATTTTTACTAGAAAATGGAAATTCTATTCAATCTTAAATAATTAATTTTTCTATATAATAATGGGATAGTTTTTATAGTAATTACAACAATTACAACAATTATTGTTCTTTCATGAAGATCCAAAGTTGAATTCCTAATGCCCCGTGGATTGTGCGAACTGTAAAAGAGGAATAATCCATTTCAGCTCGGAGTGTTTGTAAAGTAACTCTGCCTAATTTGATTTTTGTCTTACGAGTTCTTTCTCGTCCGCCAAGACGTCCTGCAATTCGTATACGAATCCCTTCTATTTCGTCTTTTTTGGCTAGTTCAACAGCTTTTTGTAATATTTTTTTTACAGCCACTCTCTTTTCTAGTTGCAAAGCGATATATTCAGCAAGTATATTAGTTTTTTGATAAGGTTTGGCTAATATTTCTGCATTTATGTTAAGCTTTTGATCACGCAAATAAAGAGTACGTTTTATATCGTTTTTTACTCGTGTAATTTCATTTTTTTCATTTTTGAAAAAAATGGGAAATCCTATATAGATTATTATATTGATTAAATCAATCTTTCTCTGAATTTCTATTCGTCCAATTCCTAGATAAGATTTTCTCTGATGTCTTTGGAAAAAAAATTCGATGCATTTATGTATTTTTATATCTTCTCGAAGAGTTCTTGTATACTCTCTCTTTTGTGCGAACCAAACAGAATTATGATTTTGAGTTAGACCAAGTCTAAAACCCATTGGATTTACTTTATGTCCCATATTGTGATATTTTCCTTTTCAGATTCTCTGAATTTTCAAATTCAATTAGATTTGATAGTTCTTTCAAAACAATAGTTATATGACAAGTTTTTTTTTTTATACGAAAGGAACGTCCCTTAGCTCTAATTTGATATTTCTTTGAAACAGTACCCTCGTTTACTTCGGCTCTACTAATGAATAAAAATTTTTCTTTAAGCCCCAAATTATTTTTAGCATTTGCTCCTGCAGAACAAAGTAGTTGGAATATGGGATAACAAGCTCTATACGGCATTAATTTCAATAGAGTATATGCTTGTGCATAAGAACAACCACGAATTTGATCGATTACTCGACGCATTTTCTGCGTAGACATTTTTAAATTTTTGGCTAAAACGCGTACTTCGGTATTCCTCTTATTTTTAGATATTTTCATATTCACTTTCTTGAAATTTAACGACTAGATTTCTTGTCTTTTTTAGATTTCTTATCGTCTTTGCCTGGATGTTCCGGGCAAAGACGAGTAGGTACAAAATCTCCTAATTTATGGTAAAGCATATTATTTGTTATATAAATAGGTATATGCTCTTTACCATTATGAATAGCAATAGTATAACCGATCATTTTGGGTACAACCGTAGATGCTCGAGACCAAGTTAATAGTATTTTCTTTTTTTTTATATTTGTGTCTAGTTTTTCTATTTTTTTGAATAAGTGATCAGCAATAAAAACTTTTTTTTTTGAGTGTGTAGCCGCAAAAACTTGTTTTAAACTTTTTTTTTTTCTTGAATATTTCATAGACAATTAATTTTTTTATTCTAACTTAGTTTGACGACGAAGAATGAAAGTATCACTATACCGAACCATTTTTCGGGTTTTTTTACCGAGCGTACAATGACCCCAAGGAGTTATGGGGGTTTTTCTTCCTATGGGACTTTTTCCTTCACCACCTCCATGTGGATGGTCTACAGCATTCATGACTATTCCTCGTACTTCTGATCGTTTACCTATCCACCGTTTTGATCCAGCTTTACTAAAAATTTTGTTATTCGAGCGGATATTACCCACTTGTCCAACCGTGGCTGAACAGTTGTAAGGTATTAAACGAAGTTCTCCTGAAGGCAACTTTAATACCGCGGATTGACCTTCTTTTGCGATCAATTTGGCTATAGTACCCGCGGCTCGAGCCACTTGTCCTCCTTTACCCTGCGTTGTTTCTATATTATGTATAGTTGTACCCACAGGGATATTGGTTGAAATAGATTTTGATTCAAAAAAAAAAAAAAAGAATCCTTTCCCAAACTGTACAAGCCTCTCTCGGGGCATACAGCTTTCTGGATGTTCTTTACATCCTAGGTGTTTATCCATCATCTGGCTTCTGTTCATCATGTAGCATTCAGATTGAATGACTTTATTAAATCACGTTCTCAATAACATAGGAGGCGTTTTATTTGGAAATATTTATTTCATTGTACAACTTTGATTTTGCCTCTGACCTTCAAATCAAAGATGAATAAAATAATCTTTGGAACAAGAGTTTGCCTTCTCCACTGTTATGCTTTATCAAAAATTCTCCATATTATCTAGAATGAAAAATTTATTATTATTTTTTTTTATCACTTGCTATATATTTTTCTCAGTTTCCCTTTGAAAATTAAGTCAAATTTAGATTATCAATGATAATTTAGTAGGTTCGGGGCCTAACCGGTCTTTCCGATTACGTAAATTCATAATTCAAACCGCACTCAAAGGTAGGGCATTCCCTATTAAAATAGAAGCTTTTGGACCAGATAAAATAGTATCTCCAATCATGATTCCTCTAGGGGACAAAATATAGGACTTTTTCCCATTCTTGTAACATATCAAACTGATATGCGCATTTCGATTAGGATCATATTCTATGGTTACAATTTTTCCATAGATGTCTTTCTCTTTTCTTCGAAAATCAATTTGCCTGTAAAGACGTTTATGGCCTCCTCCTCTATGACGTACTGTAATAATACCTTTTTTATTTCGACCCTTGCAACGATGATGTTTCCCAGAAGTTAGAAATTTTTCCGGACTACTCTGAGCAAAATGTAATATGTTTTTGTATGAAATGTTCATTATATGATTGATTTTTTTATTTTAGGTTTAAATATGGAATAGAATCACAATCACAAATTTGGTCAGGAAGAAGAAACTTATAATATTGTCGCGGCTCACGGTTATTTTGGTCGATTGATTTTCCAATATGCTAGTTTTAATAATTCTCGTTCTTTACATTTCTTCTTAGCGGCTTGGCCCGTAGTAGGTATCTGGTTTACTGCTTTGGGTATTAGTACTATGGCGTTCAACTTGAATGGATTCAATTTCAATCAATCTGTAGTTGACAGTCAAGGTCGTGTTATTAATACTTGGGCTGATATAATTAATCGTGCTAATCTTGGTATGGAAGTTATGCATGAGCGCAATGCTCACAATTTTCCTCTTGATTTGGCATCAATGGAATTCAATTCTATAGATGGTTAATTAGATAGAATTCTAGGTATTCCTTTCATCGTACCAAACCTCTAAAGGAGGTTTGGTACCTTATCTGTCTTTGTTCATATCCACATTATAAGATATCGAGTTTTTTACTGTTGTATTTGAGGATATATAAGGAATTTGAATTAGATATGTGCATCCAGCAGGAATTGAACCCGCGAGTTCGCCAATTATGAGTTGGGCGCTTTAACCATTCAGCCATGGATGCTGGAGAAAAGCTCATCCGGAATAATCAATTCATTCGATAATATGAGTGAGTATCGACTTAGGGTAGCCAAGTACTCATATCCCAATCATGCCAAACATAGAAAATGCAACGGAAAAACTTGTGGGAGTGAGTACCGATCTTGCAACACTTGGATTTCCTGTTGGATTTCCTGGAATAAGTCGCCCACATTCCGTAGGATGAACAGAAAACAACTCTTTTCTTGAAAGTAATGTTGATTAGATAGATTTTATGGGCGGACGTAGCCAAGTGGCTCAAGGCAGTGGATTGTGAATCCACCACGCGCGGGTTCAATCCCCGTCGTTCGCCCGGGCCATAATCTTTTATTTGGTTGTTTGCGATTTTTCGATCGTTGACGCAAGTTCGATGAAGTGCGAAGGTTTTTATTTTATTTTATGTCTTTTCATCCATCACAAAGATCATTCTACCTTTTCCAGAAAACCAAAAACTAGTCAAAAAACCTTTCGAAAAAATCCAATGGTTTATTATATGGAATTGAGAGGGATCTATCCATATTTCACGTAATAAAATATAGAATTGTAAAAGAGGGCAAAAACCAATGATACAAGAACAAAAAAGCAGACTCTGGATCTCGGAAGAAAGGACCTCGGGAAAATGTCCAAGAGAGTCCGGAATTAAACAACCCATATCAAGCCTCTTGACCTGGTGGTTAAACTTTTTCAAACAAATACAAAGCTCTTCATTCGATCCATGGACTGAATTGATTTTGGTGAGGTTTTTTACTCAAATTTTGTCCCATCGAGAACGTCTTATTAAGTTCTTTGACTTTCGGATTCTCAGTACGTTACTTTTACGGGATCTACGTAGTTGTAGTTCCAAAAGCAAAGTTGTAGTATTACTTACATTACCAGTCCTTATATATAACCTAAAAAAGAAAAGTCTGATTGAAAGAAACAAATACTATTCGATCAATCTATTTGATCCTATATATAACTCCATGGAAATTCGAAATGAAACATCATCGGAAGCCAATTTCACTAGAAATTTGTGGATCTTTTCGCATCTTTTTTTGTTTTTTCCAAAATCTAGCCAATTGGAAAAATTTTCAAATGGGTATGACGCGTGTCCAGGAAATTTTCCAATGTCTTGGCCGAAAGAAGTATTGAAAGAAACCAAAAGGTCGTCTATAAAAGAGAATTCATTTTCAAAAGAAACAAAAAAATTCATTGAGAATTGGACAAAAACAATTCGTTATTCTGTTTTTGACATATTGTCAATAGATGAATATATGGTTTCTCGTACCACTAAAGAGCCCGTGGAAAATTTCCAATGTTGGAAAAGACAACAAAATGTTTTTCAATATTTGAGAAGATTAGAAAGGAAAAGGAGAGCGGATTTCTGGAATATCAAAACGAAATTTCCAAATCCGAAATTGGCTATTTCATCAGATCCTGGATGTACTACGATTAGACAAAATCAGAGGGATATAAACCAATTCCTTTGTAGTCGAGTTAGAAACAGTTCGTCTTGGAATCTCTTTTTTTCTTCATTCTGCAAAGAGCGCCTATTCCATTTTTGTCGATTGAAACCAATCGTCCTAAAAAGAACAGATCGATTCACTCTATTACTGACTAATCCTAATCAGGTTTCTGCTAATAATACATTTGCCTTCGCTCAGAGTCTATTCTATGAACTTCACAAGAACAGATTAGGGAATCAGATTTTCGACCACAGAAAAAAATGGAAGAATCCATGGTTCAATATGACTGAGAAAGAGAATGATTCTTTCGATCGAATAATCAACCAAACCGTATCGATTTTCCCCGTAGGGGAAAATACATTCCATTTAATGAACACGCGCACTCAGGCTTGGGTATTTCCAATAGATGACATTCTTTCAAATTGGAATAATGGAATGAAAAATACAATGAACCAGCATTCATTAAATTGGAGAAAAGGTCAGAAAGAATGGTTAGATTGTTTGATTCTTAGAACTTCGAAATATATCAATCAGAAATTGCATGTATACAAATGGTCCGATCAATTCGAATACTTACAAAAGTATTCGAACCATCTTGTTTGTTTCGATCCAAAGGAATTATGTATTAAAGAAATATTTCTTAAGATTGCTTTGATTCTGTTTTACGCTCCGGAAGAGACGGAAATGAAGAACTTATGGAACAACATCGATATTTCCATAGACATTTCTCCTTATATTGATAAACTCATTTCGGATTTGATTATTTTCCTTTCTCAGTGCGGCCCTGAGGACAAAGTAGTCTATCCGTGGTGGTTTAGAGAATTTCTTGTTCGAATCGTTAAACCCAAAATCCAGTGGTTGGATAACCAGACAAAAGTCTCAAAGATCGATGAAGGAACAATAGCAAAAATTGCTTGGAATGAGCCATGGATTATGGACATTTTTGATAATGAAAGCAATTCGTTGTATAACACGGATTTTTCGACGATATATCGAGACAATTGGGTGAATCCTGTAAAACTATCGAATCAAAGTTCATTGAGAGCTGCTTTTGACAAAGCGAATACACTTCAAATTTTGGATTATTTACGTCATCCTCGGTCCAATTATAAGAAAAGATTACCTTCTTATATAGAAGAAAGAATTCAAAAGAATCTTACATATGTACAATTATTCCATTTCCATCTTTTGCCCATCTGCAACAATATGTTTTCTTTGTCGCTTGATGAAATAATACCTGTTCAATCGGAGAAAGAGGCTGTTTCACTCATAGAGTCCCAAGTATCCGACATATTTTTACCTAAGTATTTACAACGAAGTAGTGACAAAACATATGTATTAATCTATGAATTGTACGAGTTATTAACTCGATGGAATCCTTTTGTTCATGACAACAGAGCCTCGATCGAAGAGATTTGTACAACGCCTTTACCAAGATTCCAAGTAGTCAATTTGGAAAATTTCCATAGATCTTATTTTGATTTTGAAGAAAAAAATCTTGATCAGTCTCCGAAAAATTTCAGTTCAAACACGAGTTTGATTCAAACTCAATCCTATAAAGATGATTTCCTATCGGAAATCTTTCCGAATAAGAACCAGGAAATATTTCATCAGATTCCAGACATGTTTACCAAGTCTAGTTCAACAGAGAGTTTCCAAAACATAGCGGAAAACAAAGCTCTAGATAAGCTTTGTTTTTCATGGAAAGAGAAACGAAAGATTTTCTCATGCCGTTCACCACATTGTTTTCATGAACTCGTTAATAAACAAGAGATATATAAGATTGATACTCATTTTTCCAAATGGAATTTGCTTCAAATGTATATGCCATGGTTTTTTACTTCTATATGGTGGAAATACTTTGGGGATACACTTTTTGATACTTTTCCGTATATATTGCTATATAGCTGTGACCAAATAGTATCTATTTGGCAAGATATTAGGCATAGATCGAAGAATATCTTGCGGGCACTTTCTCATGAAGTATGGTTCATTCTACAATCCAAAATACAACGGAATTGGAGAAGGATTCGACTTCATCCGCCTCTGAATGAGTTGGTTCCTTGGTTAGTTTCTCACGGGGAGCTCGTGATCGAAGAACTCATCAAGAAAAAGTCGATATGGAAACTCTTGCGATTAGCAAGGAAGGACGGGGAGTCTTGGATCATTCTCTTGTGGTTCGTCCTTGTGTTTTTCTTTTTTCCGTATTTTTTCGTTGTTTTCTTCAACTGGATTTCTTTACTGATACAGTTGAATTTTCTCGAGTTCGGACTACATTCGGATCCAGCTTTGCTACGACAATGGTGGATGGAAATAAAAAGATATAGCGAGTACCCGAAGGATTCTTTGGAAAAACCGGATTGGGTAGAACCAATCGATTCGGTAATACTGGATTTAGTCAAACCAATCTTCGAAAGAAGTACTTGTGTTGTTCCTTATTTGGCTGCTATTGATACTTCTAATAGCTTTGAGTACCCGGAGGAAATAAGGGATTGGACAAAACAAATCTTCGGTTCTACTAGTGATGATGATTCTGTTTTTTCTAAATCTAATAATTATGATTTTTCTCATTTTACTATTTTGGCTAAGAAGGATGAACCAATTTGGACGCAGTTGGATGCACATAAATATGAAGAGGGGTTTACTTTTTGGTTCGCCTTTAGAATTCTAAATCAAATTGTTTGCTTTTTGTCAAACCTCCGGGAATGGTATTGGTTGATGAGGCTTAGAATGACTTATTTTTTCATACTAATAAGTCACAAGAAGAATCCGCGTGCATTCGATCGATCCGTGACAATATTCGACTTCGTAATCGCAAAGCCCAGTGGTGGAAACTCGAAAATTCCATCTTTTTTTTCATCAAGATTATCATCAGATGATTATAATAATAATAAAAAAGAGAAGAAGAAAGATACAATTGATCTACTTCTGCTTCTAAGAACAGAAAAAGAACTCTCTCAAAATTCTCAATTTGAATCGAATTTTACCTACAGGCATTCTATCTTCGAAGGTTATCAAACCACGGAAGAGCCGGGGTTTATGTACTTACGATATTTATCTGACATTTCGCAAAAAAATATAATGAATTACAGGTTTGATCGTTTAGCAGAAAAATGGGTCTTCTTCGCTTTTTATCAGAAGATTGCCAAATCTAACCAAAACCTATTTTCTAAAGCTAGAAAAACTCCTCCTTTATTATTAGGACCATCCCTTTCCAAGGGGATTTTACTGATAGGTCCTGAGGAAACTGGTCGATCCTATTTGGTCCAAAGTCTAGCAGCAGACTTTTATATTCCTTTAATAAAAATCAATCTGGAATGGTTCTTTGGGAAAACTTTCTCTCAATTCCATCGGACTTTGACAATGGCAGAAATAATGTCTCCTTGCATAATATGGATCCCAAACATTCATGTATTGGAACGGAATACTCGCACTTCTATCATCAAGATGGATATCATCATCAAGAAGAAGGCGTTGCTTCATCGCTTATTGGACCATATGGATAGCTGTGATGAGAACAGTTTTACTAGTAGAAGAAATATTGTTTTTATTGCTTCGACGCATATTCCTAGAAAAGTCGATCCAAATCTAATGACTCCAAATCGATTGGGTCAATTCATCAATATTCGGATGCTTCTTGTATCCCAACGAGAAAAAGAATTTTCTATTCTTTTACGTAGGAAAAGATTTTTTTTGAACAAAGAATTGTTCTACCTCGATGATTTTGGATCTAGAACCATAGGTTATAAGGCACGAGACCTGGCAGGACTTGTCAATGAAACCGTAGCAATTAGTTGTTTGCGAAAAAAATACGTTATAGACACGAATACAATTCGATTGTCTCTTTATAGGCAAACTTGGGGTTTACGATCTATAAATCAGGGTGTTGTATCCGTTCTAAAACATCATGAAAGACTTCCCTATAAGATAGGAAAGGCTATTCTACAAACTACACTTAGAACGAAATTTTCTCCTGTACCTATGGCAAAAGATTTTTGGAAAAAAAATTTTTATTATTTGTCTAAATGGTATTTAGAACCTTCGATTGCCGAAACAACTATCAAGGAATTCACTATACTCCCTCCTATTTTGGGTTGCTTGGCCGGATCAGCTGCTCGGGATTCTTGGTTGCTGATATCGGAACCAAATCAAGAGAATTGGACTCCTCTCGATAGACTCGTTGAACATGATTTCCATCTAGCTTCTAGTCTTTTAGAAAGTCTTCTGGTGGAGTTTCCGTGGTTAGGAATATATCGAGGTAAGTCTGATAAGAATCAAATCCCACCATTCGATCCTCTGCGCAAAACGAAAAATCATCAGTATACGATGCGAACAGGGTTTTCGTCTCTAGTTCATGAAATAGGTCTAGATGCTCAACTCCAAAAGGATGAAGAATTCGATGAATCATTGGTTTCGTCTCCTAGGATCTGGCGTCTTAGTTTTCTTCGCAGTAATCGATTTGATCGGATAAAAACATTCAATGAATTGGGATTGCCGGAGCAAGTCAGATTGTTTCAAGAAAGGCGGATTTTCGTTCAAAAGTTTGAAAATCATCTTCGTATGCTCCAGTATAAGTCTAAGAAGTTCAACTTAGAAAAAAGGGGGGTTACGACGGAGTATAGGAAGTATCGGGAAGAGATCAAAAAACTACGGTTGGATTTGGAAAATCTATCATTTCAAGAGTTTTTGGAACCGTTCAGAAGTCAATCTGGATATCCAATGCAATATCCATTGCAATATCAATCAATGCAATGTCAATCTTCTAATAAACCAGTGCTTTTTCGTGGAAGACGGTTTGTTTGGGACTCCTTTCTAATCCAAGAGGATCCGGACGTTTTGTTTTCAGACGAAGAAGTGTTTTCCAATGAAGAACTGATGCAAAGGCTTTATACCAGTGGAGCTTATGCCTGTTTAATAAGAATAGATCAAACCAAAAAACCACCACTTTTCCATTCAAAAAGGCTTTTTCGTAGATTTACTGTGATGACCAACCGGAACCTTTCTATTCCTTGTTTAGAAGAATTAGAAGAAAAAACAAAAAGAAAAAAGAAGAAACGAGATGTTCTCGTTTCTCAACAGAAGGAACCCCATATCGAGGCTTTGCAACGCATTCAAGGAAAGGGTATGAAATCGCAAATTCTACACGTACACATGGACAGTCCTTTAGCTCTGTATCACCGCTGGTTGATTGAAAATCCGCGGGGCCAAAGTGACCGCTGGGACTTGGTAATTGATCGCCAAAGATCTCTTGAAACCAATCGTTCAGTACCCAATGAACTTTTTCTTTCTAATATTCTCTCAGAGAATTATCAATATTTATTAAATCTGTTCCTTTCTAACAGAATGTTATTGAATCAAATGACAAAGACATTGTTGAAAACGAAATGGCTTTTTGCGAATGAAATGAAACACTTCATTTCTACAACAGGATTCCACATCTCTTCTTTCGAAAAATCGGATAGATCTGGAATTGAAAGAATTAAAGAAAGATGAAAGAGATCTCGATAAATACATAAATACACATATGAA